GAGTCTCTTGCTTTATTAACCCCATTCTCCTATCTTAAATAAGGCCTGAACGGGGGCATAAAAGCCTTGGAACGGAAGCCGCACCCGATTCGACTCACCATTATTAGGACCTCCTTGTCTGCCCATTACCCCACTTCCTTAATCCAAATAGACATAGGAGAAGCTGAGCTAACTAACCTAAGTACGTAGCTAAAGTTCTCAAACAAGAGTTACATTACCCTTATTCCTATTGAAGGAAAAGCCCCTTACAGGGAGTTCGGGTTAGCCCACTTGCCCCAGCACACTCTCAACTTGTAGATGCGAAAATCCCCCCTTCCCACAACAGAACAGAAAAACCAACAGAACACGAACACCAGCACGTATGAAAGCAGACCTAAGGAGCGGGCAACTATCCAATCTTCACTCAAATGGACTTATTTCCCTTCGTTAACTACTTCAAACGGTGTAGCTACCTCGGCTCCATGTTGGGACAAAGAGCAATAACCGTGCTTATCCTTCTAATAAAGAAACAAAAACTTGCCTAAGAAACCGATTCACTCATTACTCCTACTACTAGTATAGAAGAAGATCTATTAACGCGCATGGCTACCTATATAACAGGGGGCCTCTGACCTCTGTCTCACAACCGAAAATAGAACCTGTAGCTTCATGCCCCGACCTGAACTGAACTACTACTGGCTTAGCTGCCTAGCTACTAATAACTTGGAACCCGACATGCTAATATAGTAGAAAGAGTATAAGTAGGATTCCACTTAAGTAGGATTACACTTAGGGCACACTTATTAGCTACAGTTCCCATCTGTCTTGTAAAGAACTAGAACTCGAGCTGCCCGCAGTTACGGGACCGGACGTAGCAACTACAGTTACTCTTGCTCCGGAGCTTACCAATCCTTGCTTCAGCGGATTAAGGTAACCTTAGCTACTTACTTGTATTAGAGTAGGACAAGGACTTTACTCTATTACCTCCTATTTCATATCATACTTGGGAACTACTATCTGAATAGACGCCTTGGGTCAACTCCTAGCCCGAAACCCTCCTAACTCCTTACTGAGATTGAGGGGGGGTAAGGTGGGTTACTTGCTGGACGATAAGTACGGTAGCGAAGCCTAAGATTAGATGACTGATTAGATTACTAGTTTGGTTAACTCAGGCTCTACGACTAAATCTCAGATCTGAAAGAATATAACTCAACAGAAAGCTGCCTTTACTTGGCTTCAAGTACCATAAGAGAAGGAAGAATAGATGGAAGCTAGAGAGTAGCTGCCTAGATACAAACTAAAAAGCCTGGATTTGGCTAAAAGAACCCATTAGTTGCATTCTACTATTAGTACCTATTATTCTTATTCTAAAGTACCATAACGGCTCCTTTTCCCGACAACAGAGCGGAGATCTTACTTTCTCAAGTCATACGTCTTTGGCTCAGACAACAGTGTTACCCTATACTTATTATTACTTACTAGCGCACTTCACTTCAACTCATACTACTTTACTTACAGCTTAGTCTCAAATAAAAGATACTTGCTTTTAAACGAAAGGTGCGTAGCTGCGCACGGAAAGGGGTCCAGAAAGCACAGTAACAGCTATGAGATAGGCGCCTTCTCACCTAATACCCGATACCAATACTAAGGATTGAAAGTAGCTAAATCCGCTATAGGGCAGAACTCCAGATCTACGAATAGAAGCGGGCAAGCACCTTTAACAAGCAAGTAGCTAGCTTCCAACTTACTTAACAGCAAGGAATTCCAAAGCTGCTTAACTAAAAGGTCAATCAAAACGAGGGTCCGGAGGATAATCAAAAAAGCGGGAGTTGAGTATGAAGACGCTTCGAATGAGCCCGCATTCCAGATAGAAATTCCCGACCTATTGTTTTTCTGGAAAGACGTCCCTCGCGCTGGAGAGCACGGTCGTTAACTGCCTCTCCGCTTCCCCCGTGCTTGTACTTGCAACAGCGAAGAAAGCAGACCCATTAAGTGACTCCTGAAGACTAAAAGAATGGATTGATGGTTGAACTTGACTCGAACACGTGTTTACCATTTCGTAATCGTTGATAAACCCGGTTGAAGAATCGCATTCTGCAGTTGACTAAAAATGTGGAATCGGTTATGATAGCCTTTCTATTTATGCGGGTTGATGGATAAGCCCTTTCCCCTAATTAGTAAGTCCGCGGGGAGATAATTCCACATTTGGAAGTGAGGGAAGGGTTGAATGCGTTATATCATGCTCTTCATCCCTTTGATCGAAAGCCAATTCTTGCCGTCCTACACCCCCAGTCATTAACCAGGTCTGCATCAAGATAGATTCGGTTTTCTCTCTTTCAAAACCTTTGGCGGTACTAATCGTCACCTCACTCTTTCTTCTTTTTTTCGGTATGCGGTATGCCGCTCCACAAGCAAGGAGCATCCAGCCTAGATTTATCTGTCTTGATGGATTTCCTGGATTGCCTGGAACTGAGAAAGACTATAAAAAAGCCCTCATAAAGTGCCTTTTTTATACCGCTGCGCCTTACTCTTTGCATTCAAATCTGTAGCTGGACGATTAGATGGATGCAAAAGGGCGACGTCGAGGCATGTGCGAGAAGCTCTATTTCAAAGCTTAGGCGGTCAACCCTCGAAAGGAGGAAGTCTAGGAAGCCACTCACGGCTCTTAGCATGCTGTTTTCTTACTCGACTCGATAGTGGTGGGAATGCAAAGACATCCTAAACCAGCTTCCCGGTAGACCCTATTTCCATTTCGTCGAGAAAGAACTATTCTATGACAGCTCAAGTGAAGAAGGTGTAGGAGCAGAAGTAGCTCGATCATAGGCCTCAAGTGGTTATAGATCGGAACAATTAGGGCTTTCCCCTTCGGAGTTAGATACTACTTACTTAGGCGATTAACCAGATGCAGCTCACGCAGATCTTGCTGTGCGTATGAAAGCTCAAATTGATGGAGGTCTCAACTTAACTGCTGATGGAACCCTCGGAACCCCTCCGTTTTTATGTGGTATAGTCCCCCGAAACCGTGGAGTTTTCTATCTAGGCTAACTGCCCTTGGAAGCATCTTCCAAAGGTTATTCCAACATGAATGAGATTAATCAGAAGGAAAGTATAAAAATATTTGACTACGTTCATCTACTGTTGGCGCCGGTGTCATAGCACGACCTACCGGGAAGCTGACTCACGCTTTCATGCTAGTAAGGGTTTTTCTTCTTTAATTTCCAACACGTTCGGAGTCTTTCAGATGGGAGTCGAAGAATCGTGCAAAAGGCGTCAAGGAAGGTTAGATTCCATTGAAAGGTCGGTAATCGAGGCCTAGACCTCTCGCAGGTGAGCCAGCCCCTGTACCAACATCTATATCAGCACCCATAGAAAAAGAGGAAGCCGCAGCGGCATATGAGACAAGTGGTAGGCTTAGATCATCAGATGCAAGTTCATCTCGATTGGAAACTAGAGCACATAATCAAACTTAGCTATGCTATGTATTTTCAATCTCTCCCGAATACCAAGTTGGTCTCTTCTCCCTCCGAATTCCTACTCCCTATTTGGATATGATGAACAGCTGGTTGAGCGAGTAGACTACTTTGCTTTGAAACCTTACGTTCCGGCTAGAACATTCGCTCACTTTAATTAAAAAAAGTCTCAAGCTAGTATATTGGCCCCCCGGAAAAGCTACTGACAATTAGGACCCGTTTTTCGAGTGAAACTGCCCTTAATGGCTGAATGGTTAAAGCACCCAACTCATAATTGGTGCATCCAGCAGTAGGAATTGAACCCACGAATTCTAGGTTCCCGTCCGTTTGTTTTGATTGAACCGTGTTTCCACTCCTACATTGGAACAGTTGGAACATAAGACCAAACGCCAGATTCTACCACTGCAGAGCCCAATGAAAGCCCTACACCAAGTATCTCGCTTTGATTCAACTCGCAATGTACGTTCACTTGATCGACCAGAAGAGAAGGTGTGCTCGGGACCCGGCCCGGAGGTGCTAGTAGCAAACCGTGATGACAAACGAGGACATGCCAAAAGAAGACATAAAGTAGAGTCGCCAAGCCAAGAGCAATTCACTTGCTGCAATCAGAAGCTGGCTATATCTTCACCCGCCTCGGCCAAATATACGAAGAATAACCGCCGAAAACGACCCAAAAGGTATCTTTACCGAAGCCCCGAAAGCAAGTTTCTCTTTAAAAAAAAAGGTACATCCATATCCATAAACTTTATTATGTAATTCAGAAAGAGCTTTCCCTCTCCAATCATGATTGTGACTCTCTCATCACTGAAATTACTTCTGAGGAATCTATGTCTTTGAAAAGGGTTTTAGGATATTTTGATATGATGGTCTTGCTGCTGCTGAAGGCCTTCTTGCCCTATCATCCTAAGTGTGAACCTCACTCATCTGCGGATGATCTAATGGTGTTCCAAGCAGGCGATCTTCAAGCCCAAGCTTTGAAGTTTTAAGAATAAGAATGTTTTGCTCTGACTTAGATGGGCTTGACTTAGACACCCTTCCTTTTCTACTCCGAAAGCAATCAGCAGCCGGGTAACCAGGAAAAGTCCTTGCCTTGCCACTACGAAGGAGGGTGGATCACGAGATTGAACTCATTCCTGGAACAAAAACCCCATTCCTCTCGTTGCAGATCTATTCGATTAACCGAGCAATGCAAAATTTTTCACTAAACTTGATTAAAGGTCGGGGTATCATCAAGTTAGAATTTCTGAGGGAGACGAACCAAAGACAACCTGTGTTACTCGGTATGGGGCTTTTGAATTTCTTTTATGCCTTTTGTACCTTGATGAATCAGGTATTTCATGAATATCTCGAGAAGTTCGTGGTGATGTATCTAGACGACATTGTGCTTTCTAATTCATCTTTGGAAGAACATGTGGAACACCTTCGACTGGTCTTCAACAAATTGCGCGAGAACCCACTCTACTTGAACTCTACTTGAAGAGAGAAAAATGTGCCTTTGCCCAACAACGCATCAAGTTCTGGGGCCATATCATTGAGCATGGCCACATTCGGATGGATTTGGGGAAGGTGAAGGCGACCCGGAAGACCCCCAATAATGTGACGGAATTTAGGTCCTTTCTGGGACTAGCTAACTACTATCGTCGCTTTTTGAAGGACTACTCACGAAGGGCTACACTTCTGACTGATCTTTTGAAGAAGGGACGAGATTGGAACTGGTCTAAAAAATGCCAAGTGGCCTTTGACGATTTGAAAGAGGCGATGATAAGTGACCCAGAACAAACTTGCTCTTCCAGATGTAATGAAGCCCTTTGAGGTACAAACGGATGCCCCAGATTTTTGTTTAGGGGAGTCCTATTGCAGGAAGGTCACCCAGTTGCATATGAGAGTCGTAAACTGAGCGACCCAGAGACAAGATACACAGCACAAGAAAAGGATCTATTGGAAGTAATCCATTGCCTTAGGTTAGGGTCTGGAAACACTACTTATTGGGGTCCAAGTTTGTAGTGAAGACAGATAAGACTGCAGTGAGCCATTTTCTTACGCAGCCAAAGCTCCCCCGCACGGTGGCAGGAATTCTTGGCGGAGTTCGACTTTAACTTTGAATATAAGACGGGTCAAACCAATCAAATAGCAGATGCTCTTAGCCGGAAAGCAGAACTAGCAGCTTTAAAATACCTTTCCCACACCTCCGCCAGCCAAGTGGCAACCTCAGTGCGGGAACATCTTAAGGAGAATTAGTCTAAAGATCCTACGGCTCAAGCCCTCCTGAATTTGATGCGAGAAGGGAAGACCCGTCAGTTCTGGGTGGAGGACGGACTTTTGATGACAAAAAGGAAAGGGGCACCGATTGTTTGTACCGAAGGTTGGAGATTTTAGGAAGGTACTCCTACGAGAATGTCATGACGGGCGGGTCATCCGGGCTGGGCTGGCAGAGGACTTTCGCCTTAGTAAAGCAAGGGTACTATTGGCCAGAAATAAAAGACGATGCAATAGAGTACACCAAAACTTGTCTAACTTTGCCAGCAAGATAAAGTTGAAAGGAAGAAGACCGCAGGGTTCTTGGAACCACTCCCAGTACCAAGTCGGCCTTGGGAGAGTTTCCCCTTAGATTGAATCTCAAGCCTTCCGAAGGTGGGGGACAACAGTTGTATTCTGGTGGTTGTGGATAGACTCTCAAAATATGCAACCTTTATCCCCACTCCAAAAAGCTGTTCCGCCAAAAAGACTGCTGGATTGTTCAAATACGTTGTTAAGTATTGGGGTGTGCCACAGAACATTGTCAGTGATCAGGACTCAAGATTCACAGGAACCTTCTGGGATCTAAATGAAAGATCTCCTCTAGCTATCACCCACAAACTGATGGCCAAGACAGAGCAGTTTAATGTTCTCCTTGAAGAGTCTTTGCGACATTTCGTTAATGCCAACCGGGTGCAACTACTTGATGTAGCAAAATTATGTTTTCACTCCTAGAAGAGCTCTTCAACTAACAAAAGTCCCTTTGAGCTTGTTACAAGTCAACAACCATTGTTACCAAATACCGTTGACAAGTACGAAGGAAAGAGTCCCCAGGCCTTCAATTTCACCAAGGAGTGGAGGCAAAATGCAGACATTGCTCGAGCTTATCTTGAGAAAGCCCCAAAGCGCATGAAGAAGTGGGCAGACATGGGCCTCCAGAATTTAAGGTTGGCGACATGGTATTGGTGAAGCTATCTCCAGAATAACTCAGATTCCTCGGAAATCAAGACAAAAGACTCATCCGCAAGTATGAAGGGCCAGTTCCAGTCATAGAGTGGGCAAAGCTTCATACAAGATTGATCCACCAGATTGGTGGAAAGTCCACCCAGTGTTTCATGTCAGTTTTCTCAAGCCATAGCCATATCATGCTGATCCAGAAGATGCAGAGCGCAATCGACCAGCCATCAACAGCAAGCGACAACCGAGCAAAGAAGCGGAAGAGAGACTAGCGGAGAGAGTCATCACAGTGTCACGGAGGCCACGCCGCGAGTTTCTAGTCAAGTGGAGGAATCCCGGAAACGAGGACGTCGACCATTTGAGTGGGGGAGAGTGTCATAGGCCAATTCTTTTACATGTAGTATAGTTGTGGAGAACATGGGAGTGGAAATATTGTACTTGACAAATGCATTTATTTTGTAATTTCAAGGGGTGTGACACCTCTAGCATCTTGATGTCTCCTTCTACCACAAGTTCACACGCTCCTTATGCTCTTTAGGGGGGAGTGACTAGTTGGGCCCGTGAAAGTTGGTATCAGAGCTTCAAATCGATTGTGGGATATAAAAGCACCATGGCCAAAAGTGCCAAGATCGCTCGCATCGAAGCATTAGAGAAAGACCTTGAGGTGGCTTTGTCCGCAGCTCAAACTAAGCGCATTGAGACGCTCGAAGTAAAGATTTCTGAACTTGAGAATCATCTAGCGATACTCCCTAGTTCTTCGGATCGGCCAACAGAGCTTGAGGCCTCTCAAAGTGACGCTTTTGAATTTTTTACAGATAATGTAAAAGAGACCGTGAATACCTTGCAAAATGATTTGCAGGAGCTCAATGCCAAGGTGAGTCTGTTGATGCGCAATGCCAACAATTTGATTTCGGACCTTCGATGCTTGAGACTGGACGGGTGAAATTGCCAGAACCCCGGGCCTATCTATGGGGGTAATATAGATGCCAAAGAGGTAGATGAGAACTTTCTCTTTGACATGGAACAAGACTGTCGGGTGGTCCGAACCGATTCAGAGGAGCACAAGGTTACCATAGCCACAATGTACTTCACTGGGGATGCCAAACTGTGGTGGCGATCGAAGGTTGAAGACATTCAAAACAATCGGTGCACCATTAGCACAAGAGCTCAAACGAGAGCAATTCCACCCCGAAAATGTGGAGTAGAGTATATAGCGCGTTGCAAGTTGAGAGAGTTGCAACAGACCGGTTCACGTTAAAAAGGAACTTTCTACCCTTTCGTTTCTTTTATTCCACTATATCCTTTCAGTCGAGTCACCGCTACGCCCTTCTACTGAGAGGTGCACCCTTTTTTAGCGATATAGTGGATCGCTCATTCTCGCTTATCGAAGAACTCGCTTTCGAGTGAAGGCCCTCGTTATCGCGGGCTAGATTGAAGAAGAATCACCTGCACAAAATTAGAGTGGGTTTAGAACGTCGTGAGAGAGTTCGCTTCCTATCTACCCTTGGTCTTAAAGGGAGATAGTTGATCGAGAAAGCTCCGCCCAAAGGCGCCGAGTACATAGACGAGGCGGTCACCGGTAGGCTGTTACAAGGTAAGTGCCTATCCCTGTCTCTATCACGCCCTATTCTGAGCCTCTTCCCCCCTTCTCTGGGGCTTTTTCCTTTCCTGGGATCTCGTTTTTTTGAGTGATTTCATCCCTTGGGTAAGAAAGTCGTCCTAAGACCTTGCAGTTCTAGTTGGAGAGGTAACCCGATGTAGTTCTATTCCTTCTCCCAGGCATTCCTAAGCACTGGCATTGGTTCTCGAACTGCAACTGGGGAAATGGAACCAAAAACTCTTCCTTTGCCGCAGGCTCTGCTGCGAGCTCCGGTACCCGAATTGGCTCGGATGTTGGAACAAGCTTTTGAGCTCCAACTGAATCTGAGTAAACGAGGACAACTGGGTATGCAACCAACTATCGTTGGCTCTGAATCAACGGGTGAACCCGCTACCTATACCTTTGCTTCTGGCTTTAATGCATGCTCTCGAACATGGACTAAATATCGATCTGCGCCTAGAGACCTTGCCACTGAATCCGCTGCTTGAACTTAGTCGGCTACATCTTGAACTGCTGCTACCTTCCTTCCCGCTGCTTTCTCTGCTGGTGGTTCCGGATCAACCTCAATTGGTGCTTCTCACTTTTATGCTGTGGGGTAAGCTGCTCCTGCATCCAGGCACGGGATCTTCTATTGAATTAGTTACTTATAGCTTTGCCACGAGGTCTGCTGCTAGCTCTATCTATGCCTCTATTGCTTCAACCGAGTAAACCGTTGCTCTTGTCTATGCTTCCTCTTTTTTTCATGCAATAAAGCCAGGTGACCTTTGCCTCTTTACTTCGTAACCTTTCTTCAACTGATTCTAGGTTCAAGGATAGCTAGAATATCAACTTTATTGTTAATAACCACCTCATTGATAGATTTTGTAAACCCCTTTCTACCAGCCCCTCTGACATTCCAAACCAATATTATTGACATCATCATTAAGCTTTGTAGGTTTAGGAACCAGATGTTATAAACCATTTAAACACAATTGATCACCTCCACACCAGCGGAGGAAGTAACATCTGCACCTTCTAGAATCTCGTTAACAACAAGATTGTCACCCATGATCCCAACACTATCATCATTTGGTGTTTCAGGAACCATAGAAGCTAATGGGTCACCTAGATCCTCAACATTGGTAGTCTGATTCCCACAATTGTCCTGTATATTAGGTGGTTTATGACCAAAGAAGAAAATTCCCTTATCTTTAGCCATATCATAACCATTGCCAAAAATCACATCGGTATCCATACACTCAAAAACACCAGATGTGGGAGCACTCCCCACCTTACCTTGACAGGATTGGCCTTTGTTTTGGTATTGGAATTAGCTAGACTGGCATTTTTACCAGAATCTAAGGTCCCTTGAGCCTTAACATTAGGCTTGTTTGAGATATCATTCAGCACTTTCCGAGGATGGCAATTACAAAACTTTGACTACGGTGGACTGGTTAGCTTGACTAAGTAGATATTCAATCCCTACCACAGGCTTGTGCTTGTTTTCCCGGGATTTTTCATTAAACATCAATTTCCCTTCATAACAAGCTCTTTAAAAATGAAAAAGTGCATTTCATATACCGGCGAAAATTAGAAATGCGATTTTAGCTAATAGAACCCTGCTCAATTTCAAAAAAGTGCATTTCATATAGCGGAAAAATGTACGATTTGGGTGAAGTCTCTCCTTCTTTTGTTGGATTGAAAAGGCTAGCCTACCCTTTATTATTGGTCAAGCTGTTTCACTCCTTTAAAGTAGACTATATATAAGGACCTATCGCGGGTCCACTAAAGCTAAATAAAGAATCCGCATGGACGTCTGTCTGTCTGCTTTAAAAAGTAAGTTAGGCACGAATGGTATACTCTCCTTATATTCAAAACTAGCTTAATCTGAAACTAGCCCTATGCTTTCCTTATCATCTGTAACTAGCTATCGTAGACTGAAAGCCTCGTAAACTGGATAAATAGGCTATCACAGAGGTAAGGAGGTCTAAGCCTATCGATTAATATTAATCTTTCTTCCCTCCAAATGAGCCGATCTAAGGCCAGTTCCTTAGTTTCAGGAAGTCGAGCGGGAGTGACTAGCCTTCCTTCAAAAGCCAGATGGGTGCCTTCACCTCTGTAATAACCTTTATCTCGAAAGAGATTATTAAGGCAAGGCTCTTTCTCGTGGACCATTAATTCTGTAAAAAAGGAGCGTAGCGGCGGGCTCGCAGAGCTAAGCCTTAAAGTCCTATTGTCGGAGAGGGGCTTTTCTTCCTATTCCATTATTTATCCTATTCCCGATCGGATTGAATAAGCTACTAATGTTTAAATCTCTCTCTTTGCTCTACTCTAAGTAATGCTAATAAAATCAATTCCATAGCCTACTCCTCACTCTGCTGGGGGCGATGCAAGGTGCGTAGCGGTCTCCCGCGGGACGGGGCGGTAACTACCTCTAAGACGAGTGAAGAAAGAAGGGGGGAGAATTTCTTTTAACGTCTTCATCCCAGAATTCATCATCTGCGAGCAATCCACTTCCGTAAGAGCTATGACTTCAGCTTCTTTTTGGCTACCTTTTATTTTATATGACTATTACTATTGCTGCTAATAGATACCTGCTTGCTTCTTGCTTACTGGCAACCTTTATAAGATCTCCACCTTCAAGCTTTAGTACAAACGGCTCTTTCAAAAAGGGGAATTCCGGTCCCTCCCTATCCGAGATGTGCTCTTTCAAGATCTCCCTCGACAGCGCAATTAGGTCTTAGAGAAGGAACTTATTTACCTAAGTAAGTAGCCAACTTCCAATAACCATTCCTTGCTTTGCGCTAGATTCAGTATGGTGATACACATTTTTGAAATAACAAGGGCTTTGGCGGCTCTTCTTAAGAGAATGGCAGCTTTGGGGAGTTCTATTTACCTCTAACCTGTAACTCGAAATTGAATAAGAGAAGACAAAGCTACGCATTCACTCGTAGCACTCGTTAGGCCTCGAAAACAGTCGTTACGCCGACGCCAAATTAAGGCCGACCCCTACATAGAGCGCCTATCGGATCGGCAGGCAAGCGACTTTATTGAATTGAAGTGATCAGCTAGCTCCTCACATGAGTAAAACAACCTAACCTCAATCCCCAGTCGTACCAGGTGGCATGATGCTTTTTATAGACGCCCAGCCTATGATCGTAAAAGTGCGGTCACCATCAATCATGAGTTTGAGACAGTTGGATGTCTTGGTGGTGCCGTATGAGCTCCCTGTGGTGAACTCAGGTTGCTTCTGAGCAAGCTTTCCCCCAGGTTATGTCATACCCATATAAACAAGGTAAGAAGGGAAAGGAAGACTTTGACTACTAGGGTAGCTGGGCCAACCGCTAATAGATCAAATTAAGAGGGAGTGAACGACATATAATATAATCCGAATGGGAAGTTTTGAGCAATCGATTCTTTCTCATGTACGGCTAAACCTTGCAGTTGCAGGTAATTTGAGTCTGGACCCCCGAGTGATGGTAAAGCGCAGTCAGCCGAGACCCCTGACAGAGGAAAGAGTCTTGAGGAGTCCAACGTTCGGCCAGGCATAATAATTCGTGCCCACTAATCGAATCGGTTTACTCGCCCACCATGTCAGCGCCTTCGGGTTAGTTCTTTATGGAGTTATTTCTTGTTCTTTCTGTCATAACAATTCTCCTTATGGAAGTCCCCCACAAGATTAAGAATGCTTGTTGCCGCGGCTGTCTTGGTTCTTCGTTTAGCTTTCTGGCATATTCTACGGAGCTTTCCACTCTGGAGCTGGCTTTCAGAAAAACCTTCATTCACTAGATGTGAAGCAACCATCCTAATGGGGGAACCCTCTTACCCGCTTTCCCCCTCCCCCCGATATGGGGGGCCTCGCTGTCGCCTTTGGCTCGAGCTACTTTTTCTCCTGGAACGGATAGCTTTCTGTCCAAGTCTATCTCCCAAAAGTCAGCCATGTAATTGAACAACCTTCTAACTCCCACTTTTCTTTTTCACCGGGGGGTCCCTGATCCCCGTTGAATATTCCTTCCTTCTGAAAAAGCTGTGACTCCTAAATTCTTTGATTGAATGAAATGTGGACTTGGTCACGGGGCAATCTTCTTTTTTAGACCCCGCTTCCATCTGTTTTACCTTGTTAGAATTCTCGGCGCGCTTGGCGTCGTCTTTAGAGTCAATTCTATTGGAATCTCCTTTCCCCTTGCCCCTCTCACTCATATGCCCGATACACATATGCCATAACTGGGTAGAAGCAGCATCTGAATCTACTGTAGATGACACATTAGCACTACCAAGAATAGTGCTTCCCTGAAGATGGTAGAGACCGTTAATCAACTTCCCTTTTATCACAACCAGGGCACCCCGAAAAACCTTCAAAACTCCACCTCCACCCAAACCCATCTCTAGGCGCCAAACCAAAGAAGATCGTTGGACCCCTTCCATACTATGGTTTTAGACTCAAGGTCTTTCTCTTCGCAAGGCACCAAAGGCCCTATTAGCCTCAAAACATTCCATTCCCTGCCTTGACATCGAGATACCCGCTACACCCAACAAGGAAATAAAACCTCACTGGTGTGCGCCACTCAATAATCCTAGCGGGCCCAATGAGAAGAGACCCACCCGCCCTCTCTCTCTCATTTATTCAGCGAAAAAAAACTACATAACGGGGGCCCTTCCGTTCAGAGGTAGCATATTCTTCGAACTTAATGCACAAATAGATGGAATAGCAGCAAATAGCATCTTTCTGGCATGCATATGACAAAACTATAAGACATAGTTTATTAGATCAAGAAACTTAAAAATATCCTGACATAACCAACTATTCGACCCATGTAACATTATATCATAGTATGAATCCGTCAGAAAGCCTGGCATGTGAATCGCTTCCTCCCCCATCACCGTCTGAACAAGGTCCGGCATGTTCCATTCCGGGGGTAATTGCTTATCGGACCTCGACACCCACTTGGTGTATTCATCACAGATTCGATCAAATAACCGCTCGAACTCAGGTGGAGCGCTTTCCGCGTCCGACCTAGTTGAGGAACGACTAGAGGAGCTACTACTGGAAGGGAACGAAAACTGATCACTATGCATAAACCGTAGATCCGCGGATGTGGGATCCCCATAAAGTATAAGTTGGTTATACATAACGATTCAAATTCACTTGTAGTTCCGCTTCTTGTTCTAACAGAAAGACTTGTCGGAAATCTGGTTGGTCCAACCAAGAAAAACATGGGGGTTTTTGGGCATCTCACAGGAAATGGAACTTCTTCTCTTTACGTACTTTCGTGTGTGTGTTTTTTTTTTAGTTTCGTGGAGATCAAGTAAGTAGGTAATCACACTACGGATCTCCTCCATACATTGACAGTACGCCCCATTCAGGAGCAGGGGCGGATCCTCCTATAAGACCCCGCTCTCTACTGATCCTAACTATTATGTCTGAGCCAGGATCAAACTCTTCTTTTGATAGAATCGTCATTATATACTATGTTATTCCTATTTTGGGTTAAGCAGCCTACCAGTTCTGGGTGTCAGATATGAGCTATTTCCTTCCCATTACGTCATGCGCATTCTTCTAATTCACAAAGAAAGCCTTTCTAGTTCTAGCTCATAGATTAGGTGCCTCTCTTTAGTCCATTTTTTATGGTATGCTTATCGGCCTTGCTCTCTCGTACAGGGGTTATAGGGTAGGGTCACGGCTTGCCATTATGGTATTGGTTCTTTAATGCGAAGTGGCTCGTCATGAGCTTTATGATAACAAGGTCAGGAGTCCCCTTCAAAGTAAACTAATCCCATTGTGCGGCAAAGTTCTCTGGCATAGAAATGCTAAGGAAACCCTCGTTTTTCTTATCTACCCAAAGTAAAGATTCATCTAGAAACTCCAAGTCAGGGCCTACCATCATATTTCAAGACCCAACTCCACTTCGTTGGTCGGAACCAGCTCCGCTTACTTCTTTTGGCTCCGTATCTCGAGAGACGGACCACTACATCATGGTTTCGAGAGCACTATGAAAAGCATTCCGTCTGGGTTCCTCAACAATTGGGAGGAAAGGCTTTAGAAAAGGGATCTCCTCGCGCACTTCAAAATGTGCCTCTTTCAACTTGAAACGACTTGCACTGAAGACATCTTGATGTGGATTAAGGAGGCATTTGAGCAGTCCTTTTCTTTCGAATTTCTATCCTAGCGGACCCTTGCTTCAGCTTTCTTTTCAAAGCCCACTCTTATGAATCCCCATGACTAAGAAAGCCCTGGTAACTGACGAATTGTCAAGCTTGCTTTCGCTGACCCCTCTTCCTAAAGAGGACCATGTACCACAACTTGCCCGGCTTTGATCCGGGATTTTACCTATCTCAAAAGCTCAGAGTTTCTTAGTTCAGGCGCCCCTTCCCTCCAGTGTTGGACCATCGGAGCATGCCACGCCTACGGAATTAGGTGACTAAGACCGGCGCGCTTACTCATTTCCCTTTTCTGGATCAAGCGTATAACCAATCGTGAAACTGAGGATCATGTAAATAGCTAACCTTCGTCTGCGAAGTGTTCAAGATGAGATGGAAAGGCAGGAAGATCGAAGATGAATAGCTCGCCTGGGGAATGCTTCTTTACTAAAGATATTCTAGCTCTCATCATATACACACCTTTCCTAGCTCGATCTCTTCTTTCTCAGTTTATTCCAAGCAAGACAGATTTAGTAGGGGGGAAGAGTAGACAAAAAATGTATCACCGACAAGGCGCTTCAAGTAATAAGGAATGAATGGTGCACCTGCCCCACTCAGAGAGCTTCGAATGCTACTTTCTATCTATATATGCAATATGTCTTTGATATGGTTTAGCACCAGAAAGTCAGGGTTGGGGAAAAGAAGACTAAAAACATTTCCTAACACGAAGTAAAATCATATAAAAATCATACTCAAAAGAGGACTTGAACGGGGCTTAAAAAGAAAGGCGTTCGGGGCCATCCACACTCTGGCGTACCCTGGGCGTCCCTCCTTTGGTCAAACGAGAATGGCCGTAGATTTGATCTTTTCTTCCTCGGCGAATGCCTCTTTCTATTGACGAAACTAAGGAGCCGGGAGCTGGATCATACGTGTAGCGTCCGGTAAGGCATTCTTTTCATAGCAAGACAAATATGTTACTACGGCTTTCGTAGCCCCCGTTGGCCCTGTTTTCGTATAAAAAGTCAAGAAATTCCTGACTAGCGAGAATAAAGATCTTAAGAAAGAAGAATAGTCTCCGCGCTCGCCTCACTTACGACGAGCGAGTTCTTTGTGACCAGGCATATCACCTAGGATAATAACTACAACACAAGAGCAAGAAGTTAGGAAGTTTACTCGCGTGACTTAAAAGGAAAGGTAGTCTACTCGTTCAACCGAAAGAAGCTAAGCTGCATTCACTCTCCTTCCCCACCGAGCTCCTTACCCGCAGAAAGAAGGAGCAAGCAAAGCAACAAACAAGAAGAAGCGGCAAGCGCCGAGCAAGAAACAACAGGCAGGAAGGAAGAAACAAGAGGCATTGAGCTAACAGCATTTTCGGCTGCCCGCATTCCTCAAGAGAGAGGCGGGATTAAGATTAGCGTAGCGATATGGATTAAAGAAAGCCCTAAACCTTAACCTTATTTCTTACCTTAAAGCCATAAATAACAACATTGAGAGCTCCTTATGGTTAAATGACCGTAGTGAATGTAGCTATATCATTCAATAACAACCATAAATAAGACCCTTAGTAGCTAAAGCAGTCCATATAGTTGCTAAAGAAGCTAAATAACAACCATAACCATCAATAACAATCATAAAGCAGTTCCTACATAAAAATTACTACATTATAAAAAATGTTTTCTCCCCTGCTGGTGTGCTTACTCCACTCAATAGTTCAGAGGTCGGTTTCTACTCCAACTCGTTTACCGACCCCAACGAGCCACTATGTACTCTTAATGTTGGGGCACTACTGGTCGAGATCTTTCTTAACTTTCCACCTAGCTATTGACTGGAGCGGGACGGGAACTATTGAAATCAATTAAATAGAAATAAAAAAAAGGTGAACTCATTAGGAAAGATGCCAGGATTATACTCAAACAATAGCAGCGGTACTCTCCGAAGTAAGCCCTGAAAATAAAGGTGCTTCACTATGGTAACCAGAACAGAGCCTCGGCCCCAGATGCTATGGAACACCTTTCCTTCCTTGCCAAGGGCAGCTCCTCGACCAAGCAACCAATTACCACCCTAAAACGTAGCCACTCACCCGGGAATAATTCCTGCTCAGATCTCAATCCTAGACTTTTTCTCTTCTACGCCGTCCTTAGGCAAGCTCGGTTGTAAAGGGGGATTACAAGCCATGATCTAAAAAGTGATTGCCCCCCCAACCCTTTTACAGTTCCAGAAGCAGAGGGAGCAGCTTCAGTAGCTCCATCTCTCTAACCCGCAGGAGTTCCGGTGGAGGGTGAAGACCCGGATAGAGAGGGACCTATTGCATTTAAGTCGGCCCAGTGGCGGAGCTAGCAGCAGCAAAGCCGGGATAGTGAAATTCCGGATCGAAGAGATTCACCCGTAGTAGATAAGGGGGCAAAGCCAGAGGCAAGGCTATAGGCGCCTCTATCCGTATGGGGGAATTTCTTGCTCAAGCTTCTCGATCCGGGAAGGGCTACTACTACATACGATGCACTATTGAAAGGCTCGACCCGGCCCGGAAGAGCGCATTTTGAAATCGTGATCCAAAGAGAGTCCTAGTCGCCATAGTCAGAGATTTAGATATAGTTCCGGATGATCCAGATCCAGTCGATTTAGCAGTCGCGCTGTTGCCCCGGTTTGGGAAGCATGTGAGTTGGAATGTACTATCCTCCCGACTGGCCAGCGAATGACGCGAGCGCGACAGGTAGAAAAATTCATGATGTGACCATGACTCCCAAACATATCGACCCGAGTTGCGGAATAAGATCTTCTAGGAGACGCAGCTACCTATAGTAATAGTAAGTAGGAAAGAACGTCTTTTTGTCCTTGCCTGCAAACAAACTTCTCATTTGACGAAATAGCGTCAATAAAGTCCTCCGCCTACACTACTGGCAGGAAAGAAGGGCGAACAAAGGGACTCAAAAAGATAGGTTAGCGACCGGGCGAAAGGTTGGAATTTTTTTAGAAGGGCTTGGGGCCCTATTCCCATACTTGGATGATCGGATAACTATCTGAGCGCTTGCCCAAAAGGAGAGATTGGCCACGGCCCGCTGCGGGTACACTAAGTAAGCGACCCACTCTACTCTATCATTCAATCGTGACAGCCTGCCTTTCTACAAAGATCCCAATCCCAAGAAAGAAAGGAAAGTCGGAATATTGGCTTGGTCCATCCCTTCGTGGAGCACAAACAAGATCTATAAGCAAATAGATGAATTCAAGGGCGACGAGACCAAGGAGCCGCTTCAAAGCCCAACGCAATAAAAATTCTTAGTCATTCGCTCCCCAAATAGGGTACTTCCCCGCCCCTCCTTCCCTATTTCTTTGGTATTGCTACCGCACCTGTGAGAAGAAAGCAGCTAAGATTCATAGTTTATGTCGCAGGGGTCCCGATGAATTAAAGAAAGAGCACTCCTCTAGTCTAGTCGAAAAGAAAGAATCACTCACCTCAGGGTGGAATCTAAGAGAAATTCTAATCAAATACGCACGTATTCTTAAAAGAAATTCCGGCTACAGACAGGACAGTCGAACCTGAAAGGACAGACATTGATTGACCCACTACTAAGAACCGGACAGTCGAGAGACCGGAGAGATATTGGTTTAATCACAGACCAGACAGACAAGCATTGGTCAAAGCCCAGAAAGCCACCAACCATCGAAGCGTTAACCGTTAAGCCTGATGGGGAAGTAGCACTAATTGCGTCCATTTGCCTCTAAAGGTGCTTAGAACGAGAAGGTAGCACTTCCCCTCTTCCGAATCAAACAAAGAAAGGGAAGGAAAATCAACAGTCCCAGAGCCTATTCTTTCAAAGAGCGCATTCCCCCACACCCTATTCTCTAGCGGCTCCTTCTGTGCGTGGTTATCTTTATACTATTGATCTGGGAAGCAAGCACTCTTCTGTAAGCCTTCGAGAAGGTTCGTAGCCTTGCTAACGGTTTTCAACCTTTACCTATGTGCCTAGTGACTGATACCTGCCACCCATACGTGGGAGACCCAAGCAAGACTCAATTAGTTGTCCTTCTAACTGCGCATTCTTCCTTTTCTGATTCACTGTAACAAGCCGTTTTTCCACTTGCTTCTTGCTTTGCGTCCTCTTAGTTTTAACTAGTCTGAGAAGGGGCAATTTCCTATTCTATTACTATGTTCTCGGGCATTATTAAGTCTTAGTGTGAAGTCAGCTGTACTACTAGATAAATCTTACATCTTTGACCGGCAAAGCATTGAACGAACACAGGGACTGCCCCTACTAGATCGAAGTTGAGCATGGTCAGTTTCATCTTGCCACATCGTAGCAGCGTACCCTCTCTATACAAGTCACAAGCCATCTCCGGACCAAAGCAATAACAATAGGAAGAAGGATTCACAAGATCTCGTTCCTGCCTCTCTTTGTCCAACTCGTGTATCAACGTATAAGAAGATTCCGTGATAAGAGAGATGAGGTAGCCGACCCGGCAATATGACATAAGAAAGATCAGTTCCAGCGGTCGGTCTGTAACAACACAACCTGAAAGGAAGCCATTCCTAATAGGAAGTTTCTAGCCGTCTTTCTTAGGGCAAGAAGGGTATAAGGAAGAAGGAAAGCTCTCTGAAAGCCCTTGATTCCCCGCTGATAGCAAAAGGAATGCAAAGAAAGAGCAGACGGAATGCCACATCGCGAGAGGCCGTTCCCAGCCGTCTTTCTTGAGGAGCGAGAAAAGTGACTAATAGCCAAACAGCTCCCACTATGAATCAGAGAAAAGTCTAGACTTTCTTCTTTCGACCCTTCTCTTTAGAGATTAGAGAATCACTGTCAGAGCATTGACATCGAAAAAAGGCCAATGAACATAGGCTTAGCGTCTTCCACTGAATTTCCGAGTCGGGGCTTAGGTAAGGAAGCCCCTTTGAAAGCATTATTCATTATCTGAGTGAATCCCGTCTTGTGACAAGTTTAAAAGAAGGACTATTGAAAGCGGGGATAGCGGATTATCTTCTCGGGAAAGCTAGCAAGCCATCTACTTTCTTTCTCTTTCCTTCACCCCTCAAGTAGTAAGGCTTTCCATCCACCCTGCCGGTCCTAATCAAATAAAAGATCTTATCCGGCTAGCCATTGGTCGCTTTATCAAATCTTCTCCAATTAGAGAGTCACTTCGTCCCTTTTGGAGTGGAGAGAGGAGTACCGGAAGCCCATTAAGTGTAATTTCTTCTCTTGAGACTTCTGTTACAAAAGTGCATTTGCTTCTGCCCGGGAGGGCTATATCTATCTTCTCTTTTCTTTTCTTTAGGAATTGCTTCTCTTTTTAGGTAAGGAATAGCCTTAGGCCCCTCGAGTCTCTGGGATTGGCATGTAATAGAAGGATTCGGATACTCGAAACAACTCGGCACTCGCATCGGTAAAATAACGTCTAATAGATAGACCTGGAAATCGATGCTTTCTGGCTCCTCACTTCCGGTCGGTGAGCCTCCCCTTTTTGTTTTCTTTGATTCACAAGCAGGAATTGAACCAGCATCTCCGGTTGCTTTCCCGGCGCACTTCCCTTTATTTATTGTTATTGTGAAAGCCAGTTCCTCGTGATAGTACATGTGGGATTTGGTTATCGAGGTACAAGAAAGATGATTGTGGGAACGGTTCGCTACTAGGATCAAAGGATTCAATCCAGCCCCGGGCTACCCTGTTTGGGGCTGGATTGAATCCTTTTATCGGTCAGGAGAGGGGCCAAAGTAAGACAGTGAAAGAGAAAGCACTTCACGTAAAGAGCAGAACTTCTTTCACGTACTGAAAGGCAGGCCTTTTTCATGGTGATTTTTCTTTTTTGATTTCTTTGGAGAAGGGGAATGGTGAGGCGGGCCCCATCCACCAGATTACTTTAACTTTACAGACTGGAATGAATCCCAGGCACAGGAACTGGCTAAAAAAAGGGCTCTTATCGCATCTTATTGACTCAAGATTGGCTCGCTCTTTCCGCTCGCTGGTTTCACTGCGTAAACGTCCTATCCCTCTCTCTGGTCTAGCTTAGTCAATTTCCTCTGACCAGCTGATGACGTCAACTTAGTCGTCTCCAGTTTGTCGAGCTTATTAAGCTGCCTCTGACTCGCCGATCCGGTCGGTGATGTCACTTTTTGCCAGGGATGTGGGCACAGGCAGGTGATCTTGACTTTCTTTAGCAGCTTCAGCGGAGTTCGAATCTGCACTTCTAGCTTTCGAGGCTAAGCCACCACTACTTAAGTTTTTAAACGTTTTTCAACTAAGAGTTCTACGCCCGGCTCCCCCCTCTGTGTGAAGTCCGTTTTGTTTAGCTTTCTCCGCGTAGATCGGAGCTCACTCCTTTTGGTCCGGGTATCCGCCCTCTGATTCGGTGGAGTAACTGCCCGCCCTGTATCTGGTGGTGCCTGTCTGGCTGGCTTCGGCTTGCTGAACGTTGTTATTATTCTTTTTAGGGTCTGGTGGTCTTGCTGCAGTCAGCGCTCGCCTCATTCAATCCCCACCTCTCTGTATTGCTAGCACAGAAGGCTCTCTCTGTTCTTACTACCTACGGGATAAAGCCAAGCCATGGCCTCCAGGGTTGGTTGTCTTACTCGAGGTTCTGCCCGCTCCATCGATATCTTTCTTACTACTTTCCTTGCCTTGGCAAAGTCTACCTGTACGTTACGATTTCAAGCCTTTCCGAACGCCCGTTAGAACTGAACTTTGAAACCGGTAGCTTTGATGCCCGACGCTTCGTCATGCCAACCTTGAGCCCCTTTATTTAGCCCTGTACTGTGGTGAAACCGGAACTTATGGCTGAGTGTTTTTAGCCGCTTTTGACTCGGAAAAGCTGTTAGCCTTTTATGCCCTAGCCTTCCCTAGCCTTGAAAACGATTATGCTTTCGTAATTAGTTCCAGCTTAGCTTCGTCATGCCCACCGGAAGGAACGCCTTCACTCACGCCAACAACAACCTCTGCTTAAGCAGCCTACCTTGAACCAGCGAAAGTTAAAATCACATTTCTTTGCCTGAGAGAGAAGAGCGTCAGCCCGCACGGTCCCTGTGAGCAGCGGATTGCTTCCGCGTTGAGCCCTTGGCACTGACCTTTGAGACATCGTTCCCGTAGCACCTTATACCTGACCTTGGAATGTCACTCTGCCTCACAAAGATCATCTCTCTGGCACTTCCGCTTCCGGGGTTGGGTCAAAGCTATCGGTCGATCTCGTGGCGAGCCTTCCCCACCTACCTTACCTGGACCACCGTTAGCCCACCAACTTCCTTTGCAACCTGAACGCCCAACAACTTCCACTTCCACTGGGACTTGACCACCAACAGGCACTGGCTCACCTCACTACGCTCCGAAAGCTTCACCGTACTTTTCAGTTCAGCACGCCACTACTAGTTATTAAACCCCTTTGGGCATGGTCGGGGTACCTTTATCTCTCGTTATCAATTGAATCAGTCAAGAATACAATCAAGCGTTTATCGCCTTTGATCGCTCCCGGCTCGCTTTCGGGGCGAGCCTGCACTCTCGCTTCTCACTCGCCTACGAAAGAAAGCAAAAATACTAGACTCGACTTTTACACCTGCGCTTCCTCACCTGCCTCTCCACTCGTGCCTACTTTCACCAACCGTCCCCTACTCCATCCCTCTGCTTGGCTCTAGCCTTGTCCGGACCTCCACCTCTCTGAGTTCTCGCCCCCTGAGTTGCGTTCTTTGTCTCGTCCATCTGAGGCCGACGGCTAGGAAAGCATACCCTGATTGGATCGACCGAGTTCATCAGTTTCCAAAGGGGTATAAGGTGCCTGAGTTTGTTCTCTTTTCCGGTGAGGAGAAGAAGTCGACTATTGAGCATATAGCTCGGTTCTCGGTCCAGTGCGGGGAAGCTAGGTCCAAGGACTACCTCAAGTTGAGGCTCTTTGCCAACTCTCTTACTAAATCGGCCTTCCCCTGGTATATGAACATCCCTCCAAACTCTATTAACAGTTGGTACGATCTGGAAAGCAAGTTCCATGAGCAATTCTATAGGACAGACCCAGACATTCAAGTTGCCAATTTGGCAAGATTGACTCAGCTCCAACGGTCGAATCGCGAGGTTTAGGAAGCTTTACCCAGACTAAGGGGTACGTGACTCTTACGCACTACGGGTTAGTGACTCGTTAACACTCCCCGTTCCGTGGGCTCAAGAACTCGATGCGGATGAAACTCCTGCTTTTTGCGACTCGGTTCCTATTACAGACAGGTGGCAGCTTCCCATGCAAAGCTTAATCGTTAAGTTTTGTCAATAACCGTTTTTACGCCTGGGTGGAAAGTCTAGAGCCGCTTTAGGTGGTAACCATACGGGCACCGCCTCTTGACCTCTCGTGTAAAGTATATTACACTCGTTTTACCCCACTCTCGCTTCTACGCTCCTAACGCCTAGTTGTGTAAGCCAACAAGTGAGTTTTGCTTACGTGACACAAGACAGATTGAAAGCAAAGGTAAAGCCGTCCAGTGATCAAGTAAAGGTTACGAAGTGATTAAATTGAACGTACGAGCGAAACGAAATACTTTTTTATATCAATATAGATATAAATGGAGCGAGAATCGGGAGTTGATATTGAGAAACGGAAGAAAGGCCGTGGATCCCTGATAGCCTAGTTGCTTCGAGCCTAACCCCTTGCTTGCAACAGAAACAATACCCGGAGAAAAGTTTCTACGCCTGTAAAGCCATTGACCCTACGCCAAGCCCCGAAATAAAGAAGGAGGTTAGCCATCACGGGGAAGTGCAGTAAGTTATCTAGGATATGATAGATAAAAATGGAAGGAGCGACCCTTGGACCTATAACCTTACCTTTTTGGGGCTCACTCCTTTCCTACTCGCTTGATCTTGATGACCAAGGACTAGAAACGAAAAGCTAACTTCCAACCCTTGGAAAAACCTGATTCAAGACTTGCTGTACTCACTTTGATGTATTTTATAATATAAATTATAACTAGCTTAAGGCTTGCTAGAACTCGTAACACAGCTTATAAAGAATACAAGATAAGATCTCAAGTAAGAGTAAGAGACTTAGTCTAAGAAAGGAAAGTCATTTCGTGAAATGGGATTCGTAGCCAGCAAGCAATAGCATCCTGTTGTTATAGAAGAAATGAAATTGCATAAAAGAAATAAGGACCTCGCTCGAAAGCGAAACGAAATGGGGGACACTATCGGGTATGCCTGACAGAGAGAATTGCTTGCAACGCAACTACAAGCCCAGATGCACGAATGAAAAGAATAAACGAGCTTTTAGCTCGAGAAGGCATCTTTTGATCGTTGAACTTTCACGCTCATATAGCGAGAAACTATTCCAATTTCTAAAAATAGCTCAGTAAATGAATGGTCGAGCAAGTGGCTGATGACAAGAATACATACCGGCGCGATTTCGATCCAGTGTTTGTGCCAGCCCACTAACCCCAGGAGGGGGTACACCAAAGACAAAGACAATCCAACCAAAGAACAAGGGCACGCCTTCGCGGCTTTATCTGCCGTTACACGAGTACTTATTCATATTCGAGGAAGGCATGCCACACTAGGAACAGTTTGTGGATAAGAAGTATTGTCAACTAGAGGGAAAGCTCTATCAACTCCTTATCCCACTCATGACACTCTTGACCTGGAAAATCCCCCTTGGAATACCTTATAAGCTGGGGGGGCAATCGGTTTGATTATCAGCTGCTCCCCGCCCATCAGCGAATGGGAGCCCTGCGAGCTGCGAGTGGAGAAAACGAGCCATCCTCCCCCACCTTAGGCAAGCTTACAATGAACCGAAAGGTGAGAGGCAAGGAAAGGCAAACAAGAAAAAAGGCAGCTTTCGGCGGACACAAGCCCTCGGGACTTGACACTTTGACACCGGGAAGCTTGCCCCTTGAGACTGGGTCCTTCGTTTGGAACTGCCCTTTTCCTTTCCACTTTGAAATTCCTCGTTGCTTTCCCCTTTGACCTGTGGGTTCAGGTGGAATGATTCATTCAATAGAGTTGGGCGGGATTTGAGGCTTTCTCGCGTTATTCAATTGACACATCTCTTGGTACAGGTTCTCTATCCAATTCTATCCCCGAAGTATCTTTCTCCCGCCAGGCCCCGCCCTGGGCAACCCCGGTCTATAAAACAACTCGACCGAAAAAGCCCCCAAAAGTCGTTTAAGATCCTCTCCAATTATTCTTTGGGGCGCCCCCCTCAGATAAATAAATGGAACGATTTCTCTATTCCAGGGGCAGGCGCCTTTGGTGCTATGCCGGTCGAAAACACACCATTGATGAACCAGTTGGAAAGGTTCGAGTGGTAGCACGCACTTTCGGATGAAACTATCCAATCCATCGATAAGGTGCTCTCTGTCAAAGCTGGACTTTATCCATTCCGGGGAAGCTACCTACCGATGGGACCTTGAATCAGACATTACCAATGTCCGAATTACATGGTCGAGAGTTCTATGGTTGTGCCGATACGTCTGCGGCAACAGACCTTATGGTTTCCGGTCCATTTCCGTATAGGAATATAGTTAGCCCTTGTATTGGTATTTCCCGAACCAAGTGACTCATCTACCGAATCAACGGCATAATCATCAGAACCGACTGCTGCTTCATTGACGGAATGAACTGGTGCCTATAAAGGTATAGGCACATCCTGGTGCTGGCTGTAGCCGTGGGAGGTGGGGGTGACTTTCAAGCAATAATATAGGCACAGTTGGAAAGCGATGCGCTCAAGCCTTTATGGATAAATAGGTAGTACAGAAACTCTTCTTTGCGGTGAGCGGTACGTCTAAGTTCCGGGAGTCGCAGATCCATTTTTCTTCCGGTAGTGGAAGGCGAGATGTAGGCCTATCGAAAGTGAAGCTAAAAAAATACAATCTGATTTTCGTTATTAAAGCGGTATCCTAAAAGTACTTTCAAGGAAGGAAGCCCTTTAATGAAAACCGGACCTGAAGAGACGTAGGCCGAGACTAGAGTCCGATCCGAACCTTCACTTTCACCTGAAACCTCGATGTTTAGTGAAGAACAACCAACATGCGAATGCGAGTTTGAAGGTTTCTTTTGCTTGCGATCAATCTAGTGAGCTCTTTCAAGCCCATAGTAGGGCTTTAGGTTCAGACTGAAATCTTTTTCTTTTCGGGCGTTAGTCGAGGGAGGAGAGCGAAGCGAACAAAAGAGGAGGAGGGCGCTAGGCTAAACAGGGTGTCAAGAGCTTGATAGTCGAATAGGTAGAGAAAAATTCGACTCGTGATTTTCAATCAATCAAGGAATGGTTCCAGGATCCTGGTAAACAGGAATGGAGCTTTCGAAGGCAGGCGTAGATCCATTACGCACCGACTCTCACATGGTGGCAGCGTATGGGGTTTTGTATCACGGAACAAGCTACTTCTATCGGTCTAGTCCGATAGAAAGACGTGGGCTAGTTTGTCGAGAGAGGCGTTCGTATTCGACGTGAGTCGGTGGATTCGCCCAACCTATACAAGGGGGCATAGAAAGTTCTAGAACGAATCCGGTGGGTTGGGATTCTTCATTGGTCTTCAAATTTCATCGCCGCATGAACGAGACCCCGGATTAAATATAGCGTCCGGTCGTGATTCAGTTGTCAAGATCGAGACACACGTCGTAGTTTCTCCAACCTGACGGGGAATTATACTCAAGGCAGGCGCTCAGTAGGCCATTCTCAAAGCAGACCCACGGGTGTAGCATGGTCGTCAGCTCATCCCTAACTATAGATAGAGCAGTCGCCAAATCCAATCCACATGAGAGATGAGGAACCGTTAGGACGAGGGAGAGAATCGGGCGAAGGAAAGGATGAATTCCGAAATGCAGTAGTGTTTAGAAAGTTTCCCTCAAATGGATATAGTCCAATGACTAAGCAAGAGCTGACGATTGAACTAGCAATAGCAAGCAAGTAAAGTATTCAATAACCCTAGGAATGGAAAGTGAGGATTGAACTAGCAGGGTTCTATCAATGAAATCAGAATCAATCTGGAATTGTCTAGCTTAGCTATAAAGTGCAATCAATCCAAGAGCAATCCCTGCGCCTTAGTAATGATTGACTGAGAGTAACTAATAAACCTACTCACTCGAAAGTAGCCTTGTCAACTGACTATTAAACCCTCCATTCACAAGCAGTTCTCCAAGACTTCCGCCTTTCCTTGCTTCTTAACTACTCCAGTCTCTCTTAGCCCAGTCCTGAAACGCTAACTAGAGTTCTAGGAAAAAAATTCAATTCAGCCTTACGTTAGCGATGAAGCTAGCTTTGAGCTTAGATGGAAGGAACAAGGAATACAAACGAAGAGTAAAGGGAGAGGTGAAGAAAGGCCTGTAGGCGAAGGGGAAGTTATTGCTAACGATGGTATTCATATCGCTGAGTTGGAACACGAAGCAAGCTTTTGGATTAAGTGAAGGCGTGAGGTATCGAACACAAGCTAAGGGTTAGTAAAGTGGCTCAGGTATAGAAAGTTACCTACTACAAAGAGTACCATAGCAATGAAGAGATAGAGATCGTCTATGGATAAGGTTGAGCTAAGCGAGGTAGACTTTACAGACTCTGGATGATCCTATGCTTAATACATTCTCCAATTCAAGTGAGATGCCGAAGGCAAAGTACTTTAAGAAGGGAAGAGCTTGGCCTAGAATGAGCAAGGGATAGAGATGATGGTATGAATGCTTTCATCAACAGAAGTTTCATCCTCGGATTCCTACCTACCCACCTCAGACTTATTCATCATCGTTCTGGTACTGGCCGGCCTAATGCTTTTCCCTCTCCTATCAAGGAATAGGCATAAGTGACTTGCTCAAAGTAGAATGTCATATGAGAAGATGTTTTCAGAATCCTCCCGTTGATGCATTGCTTAGCTAATTGAGTCTCTGTTTTCATCGCTGCTCTGGTTGAATGGAAGGGAGGTAGGCCTTATTTAGGAGTGTACCGATGTTAACGATGGTGGTGATGGTGACCAACAAAGGCATGCTTTCTTCCTCCAATCGATAGCCTAATCTTGGCTTAAATAAGATTCCAAAATCAAATGAGAGAAGAGCCATAGTAAGTGGTCAGCATAGAATGAGCCTTCTTTCTTCCTACCTTTAGCATTACCATTCTCTCATCGATTACTGCAAACTCTACCCTTCTCAGTAAACTTCTAGCTAGTGAATCTTACCTACTATTCTATTTTAGTGAAGGGAATGCTCTAGCCTCTCTGCAAACCTGCACTGTCCCGGGTCTCTCAATCTTCCAATCCAGCCTCCTTTCTAGATATAGACCTGAGTGGCCTTTTTCCTTCTTATTCAATTAATTACTAGGCTTGGTCTAGCCAGCTTTCCCTTCAAAGGTAGCTATGGAGGAAGGCTGACGAAGGAAGTAGATAGTGAATAGGAAGTAGGATTACTAAGTACTTCCATAGTAGAGTTATGGCTTAAATCATGTTAGGATCTTGATCTGGAGATAGGTAATAGGAAGAAGGATGTTGATCTGGCTAAAGAATGAATCTTTCATTTTATAAGGAATAGAGAATAAGGACTAGGGAGGGGCCTTATTTAGGAAGAGGCTAAGGATTCTGGGAATAAGAAGAGGGCTAAGCAAGTTCGTAGCCGTCTGGAAGGAAAGCACATCAACCGCTAGCACAGGAAGCAATTGAAGGTTGAAAGGGCACTTTCAGAGTAGCAGCTGGGGAAAAATAAAGCCATATGATCCGCTTTGGTAAACTAGCAGGAGAAAGCAAATTCCCCTTATTCAGCGGATTAGGCTTCGTAAAGAGAAGGAAAGGAAGGACTTTCCCGGTTTAAGTACTAAATGAAGAATAATAAATAAAAAAAAGAGGACCTCCCAGAAAAAATCGGGCTATCTGAGACAGTTTAAGGGGATTTCTGTCTTAAGAGACCGAATTCTAACTCAGTTTTGCATTAACCGTAAATCGAGGTAGACTCTTTTGACCTTCCCCTCCCTCTCTCTCTTCTCTCTGAAACTCCCTATATTTTAATTTAAGCATCAAAAGACGATTACCTGTGGTCTCAGCTCCACCATACCAGAAAAGGTTTCAGTGTAGTTCCTATTGAGTCAGATCAGGGATTCTTTATCTTTAGAAAAGGAAGATCATCTGTCCTTCAATCCCATTCGTACCTTCATAGGTCTTATGAAATTGAAAACAACTTCTTCTTCTTAACTGTGCACAACCCCTTCGGATTCCACTTGCAAACGAGACCTCCGCACCTGGGGCCCACTGCTCTTCCTCGACGTCCCACAGCGTATTCTGTAACAACCGATTCTAAAACATTTCCTGAACCACCGCTTACGGCTATTTGAACAATGGATATAAAACCAACTGCGGTTACGTGGAAAAGACCATAAAAAGCGGCACCGGCTACTCGAACATTAAGAGCAGATTGGACTGGATGCCTCTTCCTTGCTTTGCTTATGGCTTGGCCAATTGACATTGTCTTCGATCGAGTGCTCTTATTTCACAACGATAGGTGGGGTACCCTTTCTTTGAACCTTGTCAATGATCGAACTGAAAACAGCAGGCGGCCTACCCGCTTTCCTTTCGGTCAGCTGCCCCTCAACCGCTTCAGGGGACTTTCTCGTCTGAAAATAGCACCCCTCCAACCAACCCTATAGCTGGAAACCTTTTCTTCGGGGTCGATTGACTGAAGGATCTCCCTCCTCCAACTATTTCAACTCTCTGTTATTAGTATGGCGAGCCGAACTAAAGGCGGTTCTCTTCTCAAATGAATTGCAGTTTGACCCAATAGTGAGTAGCCTTTCTTCTTTCTTCTCGGTCCGCTTTGGCTCCTGATCTTGAGCTCGCTTTTGTTCAATTATAAATAAAAAACCGCTTTGATGGAGATTTGTAGCATCATTCAAGTAAATACAGATTGAGATCGTAGAAACATGAGCTTGTGATATAGCTACACCTAATTCCGGACCGGTTAATGCAAGAACTATAAATAAAGGACCAGGATCTCCTATAAAAAATAAAAGATCATTCATACATAGCATAGTCCAAGCGAACCCACTTAAAATCTTTACTGAACTATGACCGGCCATCATATTAGCAAATAAACGTATTCCTGAGCTTAATGCGCGAAAACAATGAGGAATTAGCTCAAGGAGTACTAAAAAAGGTGCTAACGGCAGTGGGACTCCTGCGGGTAATGAGAAGCTTAAAAAATGAAGCCCATTTCTTTGAAATCCCACTATAGTAATGCCAATAAAAATAGAAAATGAGAGACCCAAAGTAATGAGAAAATGACTTGTAACTGTGAAGCTATAAGGTATCATACCCTGGGGATTACGAAATAACGAAAAAGTAAAAGTGACCGAGATGCGAGGGAAAAACTTTTGTTTCACATTTCCGGAAAGACCGCCTATTTGTTCGTTTACCAGGTTCGGTACGAAATCATAAATAAGCTCTACCGAGGATTGCCAAGCATTTGGTACTGAGTTTCCTCCTCCGTTTTTAGTAACAAAATGAACCAGAAGTAGGACCAAACTGAGAGTTAGCAGCATAAACAAAGAAGGATTTGTGAATGAGAAATACAAGTTTCCTATATTCATAGGAATCAATGGGAGAATGGCAAATTGCTCAAGCGGGCTGTTGGGCGTAATCGAAAGTATCATGACTTATTAAGATTCACTTGTAGTTCCGCTTCTTGTTCTAACAGAAAGACTTGTCGGAAATCTGGTTGGTCCAACCAAGAAAGGCATGGGAGTCTTTGGGCATCTCACAGTAATGCAACGATCAACTCTTCTTCCTCTGTTCGGAAAGTAGCTGATAGAGTTTGCACACAACTATGACCCTCTTTTTGTACCAAAGTACCTTCCCCCAAAACTTTCTCGGAACGGGGTCTTTGGTACACGCCCAAAGAGAGGTAAAAAAAAAGGAAAAAAGCCATCGTAGCAACTTTAGTTTGAATAGGACTTGATTAAGTCCTATCATCCTCATGAGAATAAAAAAAAAGGGGGATGGCATGGCAGCTACTATCTCGGTAGGTCGGAGAAATTCAAAGGATAAAAAAAAACTTTGAATCGAATTCTACGCTTTCTTCTCTTATGAAATTTCTAGTTTGTGATCGTCTCCCCAATATGAGATAGGTTGCTGCTATAGTCAGAACTCCAACTGGGACAATCTAGTTTAAACCATGACCATCTTTTTCTCTTTATATCGCGTTATATTATATATATTATATATTAATTAAGGCTTCTACCGCCTCCAATAATACAGTACAACACGAATTTTGGGAGGTTTCTTTTCTTCCTCTCTTAGTATTAATGCCTTTGTCCGGAGGCCTTCTTGCACCAGCTCTTAAAGAGAAAAGACTTTCTTAGTGTATGTCCCACGACCTGTGGGACCGACAGTAAGTAGTTGGAATCATCAACTTTATCGATCTTGGCGGGTCGCTTACACGGAGGTAGAGTCAGCTGACCGTTAGCGATCAACATGTCAAAGATGGCGTATACCTTGCTTTCATCGAAATCCCCGACTTTAGAGAGTCGTTCTTTGAGAGAGATTTTCTTTGCCTGCTTCTTTTCATCCCCGTTTTCGTTCTTTTGCGCAGGGGTATGAGGGGTTAGCCTCAGAAGGACAACTTTTTGGATAAGGCGTTAAGGCGGCCTTCTAACCCTCGGCCTATCTGGTCCCGTGCGGATTAACACCCTTTCGTTTCTATCGAAGGCAGCCAACCATATGAAAGCATTTGATCGTCGCGGTTTAACCGGTCAGGGTCTAGCACTAGACCTGAAAATGGAAGGGCTGCACTTCACGTTGATGTCGGCTATGCGCCTTTTGCATCCGATGACTCAGTTCACAGACCTAGTAATTCAAAGGAAGAAAGCAGATGGCCGGCTTCCCTCCTCCTAGTATCCTTACTGGTTGTCTGTCTTTTCTTTTAGGCCGAAGAGGGGAGGTCCAAGTTTTAACCTGATGGGGCACTAATAGCGATACACATTCCCAGTGTCTCGATAGCTCATAGGCGGAGCCCTATTGAGCTGCGCTTCTTTCGCCTTACTTACCGCGTATCCAAACGAATAGATTGAAGAAGTAAAGTGGTTTGGTTGTTGTGCGCGCCGGAGGCCTAAGGGGTAGTCGAGTTGCTTACGAGGGGTGCTGTACGCTAACAGTAATTACCTCCCAGGAAGGAGAGCCGCATAAAAAGAGACTCTAAACAGACTGTATTAGAGCAGCAGTCGGACTTGTTGCAAGAAAAGGTAGTTGAATGTGTTAGGCGAAGAGAATATAGCACGTAGAAGCTTATTATAGAGTCGGTAGTTCGACGGCTTAATGCTTGCCAAAGAGAGTTCTATAGCCCTTAGGATAAAGATATGACCGTAGGATTTCATAGAGAGAGCCTTTGGGCTCCTCTGAAATACCCAAAAAATGGATTGTATTCATGTTACCACGTCAGATGGTTGAAAAAGGGGTTATTGCTACCTAAATATGGCTTTATAACTCGTTTTAGCTCTGGACAAAAGATGGGAACCAGGGAGTCAGACCAAAAAGAATTAGTTCTTTGATCCATTTGGTGTCCGGAAATCCCTCATTGATAGATATAAAGAGAACACAGCTATTGAAGCTATTGAATCAACTGTGGGACTTGAGCTAGTTGGCATATCTTAACTTTTTGAATCTTCCTCTATAGCATCCGATTACTGATTCTTTTTCTGACACAAACAAAGAAGATAGAAGAAAATCTTTGCACTGTATTCGCGACAGAAGGGCTTTGTGCAAGTGAAGAAGAAAGAATGCTTGAGATTCCAAGTAAGGCATTCTCCCCGCTAGGGGAGGTAGGAAAAACCTCAGTAAAGATATCACTCACGCGGTAGTTTACTTGCTTACTCTTTATTTATTTTCTCTCTCAATGCTCGTGCAAAGAAGATTGACTGATGCCATACTCTTCTATAATAAATAGTTATTCTAGTGCAGCTAGGAGAGCTAACTAAGACTAGGAGCTGTTCGGGAGAACTCCGATTTAAGACGATTTTAAATAGACGAGATCAGATCGTAGAATATCAAAGTCTGTTCCCGCGTCCCTGGTTCTATCAAACCAGACTATTTCATTCCAGGGAGCGCTAAGAAGCAAGGCCGGAGTGAGATGAGCGTAGGTTAGGTCAGCTACCAACTAAGCTAGGAAGCCGGGAAGAGCCGGTACGGCTAACTTTCCGATGTGTTAGTGTCGTTCCGAACTCTTAATTGACTACCGGCATGCTCAACGGCCTAGGAGCGATTGCCCGACAGCCATAAGACCTGACCGCTATCAGACTGAGGAGTAGATTTCTTTCATCGATCACCCATTCCCCTTTTACCCAATGCCCTCAATCGACGGGAGAAGAAACCGAACGTACTGTCAAGGGCTTACTGAGGCCCCATCTGCATTCCTTCTTGCACTAGAGGCCACCACAAAAAGCCTTGTGCCAATCCCGCAGCGTCGAAACCTTTCTCTTGAACCACGGGTCGTTTCATACCCACCTGCACTTGCAAAGGCAGACGCATCCCTGGCTTCGTACGGATAGATACACGTCTTCGAATCTCTAAACTCCCACCCTCTATCGGAACTCCCATACACTCATCTCCATACAACATGTCCGCCCGTATAAGCCAAGTCTAACTCTTCTGAGTAGTCAAACCCCCACGGAGCGGTAAAAGGGCTGGGACGCTTGAGCAGGGGCTAAAGACAGGTACAGGTGTGACTATAAGCGAGCACTTTACTTTCCTTGGTCTGCTTGTTCATTCGGAGGATTGACCAAGAGCGCTCGGTGTGATCTACTGACGAAAAGTCTGCCCATACGTCCGTTTTTCGTACCTCACAGGTGATTCACCCTAAAACACAATTCTTGTGCGTATTGAGGGCGCAACCTCTGAATCGATTTACCTAAGACTAGAACAGTCCCCCCGGGAAGTCGGGTTCCTTCTCTTCTTTTTACCCGCCCACGGCCCGTTCCCCGGAAGTGCCCCCAACCTCTAAAACCTTACGCGGGGGGATAGCATAGCACAGTACTTCGGGCCTGGAGTGAAGCAGTCTGGTTCTTTAGAACCTGGGGCGAACGAACAGCTCCTTCATCTCGGAGGGGCAACTCCTTCACTTTTAAATAAAGCGACGCCCCACCGTGCCCACCCAACAAGCTAGGTTGCTTGCAAGACAATTGCAATACAATCCGCAATGCAATCATTCAGAATGAAAGGATTTAACAACTCTGGGTAGACTTCCTGTTTCATAACAGCAATAGCAATAGCTAAATTTCAATAGCTGTAGCTGAGCTACCTAACAAGACCAATCAGATCATTTTCAGTCCATCGCTCATAAAGAACCAATAATCTTTCCGAATTCTGGCAGTAAACTAAGCCAAAAAGAATGGCTTTTATCCTAAAGAAGCAAGGCCCTTGCGTGTTAGACGCTACCATTTTCTTGCTTGTGCATGCCAACTTCCAATTAAAATATAATAGAAAAGATAGGTCTTCCGCGAGTGCTCTAGTGATGCGGCCTCGCTAGCTTTCTGATAAATAAGATGAAACTCTATAAAATGAAAGTAATCACACGACTATCTATATAAAAAAGAACTCAACCGCGGGACCAAAAGAAAGATTGATAACTGATGTCAGGTAAGGGATACCGCCACCAGAGAAGCCTGCCGTTGAGCCGGCTTACTCGCCCACCATGTCAGCGCCTTCGGGTTAGTTCTTTATGGAGTGCTTTCTTTCATAACAATTCTCCTTATGGAAGTCCCCCACAAGATCAAGAATGCTTGTTGCCGCGGCTTTCTTGGTTTTTCGCTTGGTTTGGCTGGCTCAGTTGCTATTGCTACGGTTGCTTGCAAGACAATTGCAATAAGCCGCTTAACTGATTTAGTTTAGGAGTGCCGGCTCCAGGATATTGAATATCTGGGACTGAGAGTGCCAGGCTGCGACCCATCCTTGCAAAGCAAGAGCGAGGCCAAGAAGCAGCAAAGCAGCACTCGTACACTAGAAGGATGGGGCATGGTGGATCGCAACCATGCTACAGCGGAACCACCGGGAGATTTGTAAACAACCGTCGCAAGCAACCTGGTTCTGTCATACCCATATCAAAAAGGTAACAAGGTTTTTGAACTCCTCGTAGCGTTAGCTATAGCTACTTTTGGCAAAGAAGCCATCGAGCTGAGAGAGATCCTCTCTGCTCTTCCAACTCGATCTTCGGCGGGATCTAATGCTTTCCCGGTAGAGGTTGCTTGCAATATCGGCTAACTCAAATGAAATAGAGACATACATTCTTCTTCCTAAACCTGAACAGCAAGCAGTTCTTGACGGAAAGATCCAATCTTCTAAATTTCGATTCTTTTTGAGTCACTTTCATGACTTCACACAAACCTAATCACGCAATCGAAGTGTTAGCATTTTGCAAGCTCACGCTTCAGAGGGATTAGCTATCTCAAAGCACGTGCCCTCTCTTACCAAAGCTGTCATCCGAAAGGCTTGTTCTCACTATAAACTACGCAATTAGCTGTTCGAGCCAGCAACACAACAGGAGACAGAGAAAAAAGAAATGGAAAAGAAATCCCGTCTTTTGTTTAAAGAATCGAAATTTAGTACGGGCGTCATGTACCTCACCGATGATGCGATGCTATGCGACGACAGAGACATAGAGGCGGGACGTTGCACTATCAAGACTAGGGAGGGAAGAGTGGAAGCTTCAGTTCCTTCCCGAGAACGTAGAGTACCTTGCCCGTCAGAGTATAATGTGTCTCAACAGGCTCGGTTCGGGACTATGTGAAGCAGTTCACAACCGTCGATCTTGGACGTCACCGAGATGGGGGAGAAGGATCGACTCTTCTTCTCATGGACTCAAAAAGTGGGCGGAGCTAGAGTTGCCAATAAGTGAAGGACTGGGCTTCCGCACTCGCTGCAGCCGAGCGCCTCGAAGTTCAGGCATCAGGTTGGACAAAGAAAAGAGAAGTCGAGTGGGCCTATATAACTCCTTAGAAAAAAAAAAAAAAATGGGAATGGATCCGCGCGCGGAGGGACAAGTTTGCTAGTGACCAAGCATCGAGTCAAGCTAGCTAGAAAAGACTAATGCCCAAACAAAGGGTGAAGAAAGGCTAGTCATATTCTTTTCACTGCCCTTATAAACAATCCTAATCAGTCACTTTATAGTACTCTTTATTTCGTGCTTTCCCCGAGTGGGGCACACCAATAGGGCTTCTTATTTTGCTGCAAAGTCCCTTGACACCTTTCTTAGTGAGTACTTAAGTCGTACTCGTAGATCGTAGTTCGATCGAATATAAGATGCACGCTCCTATAATTTATTTTTCTTCCCCAATTCAGAGTACAAATAGACCAAAGACCAGGCTTGAAGAAGCTGCTTTGATAGAACCAGGGACAATCTATCTATTAACTGGTAAAGGTACCCCCCAATAGGAAACCAATGAGAAAGAATCACCCATAAAAGATGTGGAAGTAGGGATTCCAGCGAAAAAGGGACTAAGTGGAGAAGTAACTAGGAGAATAAAGCAAGAAAGAAAGTAAACCTCACCCCAGGTAATCACAGCTTTCTTCCCCTCAGGTCAAAGAGTAAGAACTCGCTTTCGAGCTAACCTTACATGGAGCTACCTGCCAACAAGCAAGAAGAGTTCTCATTCACGGCTAACTAAGCATTCGTTCGGAGTTGACAAGGGAGAGGGCTTACTTTCCTATATTATGTTATGATGGATAGGCTGGCTGCACTCCCTTTGAGGTAAGAACAGTTCCTTTTGATTCAATTGCAAGAAAACACCCTCTTATGATTATGATACGAACACTAAGCCAAACATTTATATGGATTCCTAAAAAATGAAATAATAGACTATCATGTCATAATATATGACAGAAGCATCACTCTGTCTGTTGGATGCCCTTCTTCACTGCAAACATTTATGTGTTGCCCTTTCTTTAGATTGAAGATCAAACTGACAACCATCATCCTATCTTATTCCTCAAAAACCCGGCCAAAGAGAGAAATTACTTTTTTTTTTTAAAGGGTTTACCCCTTGTATCTCCATAAACACCATTCACAGACCCGTATACTATGCAAAGGCAAAGAGATTATATATATTTATATATATCTAGTGGAGGGGATCATAATCAGGTCAAACGAAGCTCGATAGGCGCCCGTGCATAGCTCGGCGCCTAAGAAAAGTTGCAGTACTTGGCCGAGTTGACTCATCAGTAGTAGTTCTACCAATTTTTTATTTTTGATTCAGTTGAAGAACCACCAGTTTTTTTCACCACTTGCAATCCGAGTAGCAGATCCAAATGCTTAGCTACCAGTAGCATCCGAGCCAGATCTTAACCAATGGATCCAGCTGCTTTCCCGTATTCCCTATTCCGGCATTAGAATGTTCCGACCCTTGAATGGATTTCTCAATTCAACATTGAGCCGGCCCCGCTTTCCTCTCCCGCGGCAAGAGCTCGTTCGCCAAGTCCGAACTCCCACTTTATCGTCGATGACGGCTCTCTTCGATGCTAGCAACCGCGTTTGACCCTTTTCCGCGCTTCTTTCAATTTCCTTACATTCTAGCTGAAGGAGAGACTTTACCTTTACTTAGAGAGGGGCAGCAATACTACTACGCTCTTCCGTGCTCGTAGGTTGACTTCCCTTATGCATCCAGCCGCTTCACTAATGTGAATAGGTTATACAGAAGGGTGGGTTGGTTATATACTCTTATGCGCGTTCCTTCTTCGAACCTTTTGGTATGTATTGCCCCCTAACTATAGATCAGATCCACCAGACGAGAAACTCAATTCCGCACTGCTGCTGAGTCGTCGGACTTATCCACCAAGGGATTCGTGGAATTTCTGTGGATTGCGTTGGAGGAAATCTACCAAAGCTAGGCAGATAGATAGACTCCTTTCCCGCTGCTAAGGGGGAGCAAGAAACTAAATCAAATGATTGTTTTTTAATCAGCGCCCCTTTTGGGTATGCAGGTACTAAGAGTCTTCTCACTACCAACCAGCAGACATCGTCTGGCTGGGTCTTGCCGGTATCAACAACAAGAGAAAACAACCAAATGGAAACAGCAACTAACTATGGCTCTTGGCCCAGACAACGCCCTAGGCGTAGGGGAGATCGGAGCAACAGGGAACGCCTAGACGACGTTTTTATTCCTGGGCTGCAGTAAGTAGATCGAGAGGTCGTTCCGCCCCTTGTCCCCGAATATGGGTAATATGTTCTCAAAAAAAAAGTTGCTCCAATCTGACCTAGCTGGCGAGCGATCCCAGTTCGCGGCAGAGAACAAGACAGCAAGCGAGCGTACCTTTGTTCGCTTCTTCTCCACCAAGCACGGAAGTTTAAGGATAACTGTAGGTCGGTGGCTGCCTAAGGAAACTCCGATTCGATCCGCCCCCCCGGCTGGGAGGCATCTACCTCATCCCGATCACAAGGAGAGGTTCACCATGATGGGGGTACTTCTTTTTTTTTCCCTTCCGGAAAGAATGAAATACATAGGGGACCATTCTTTTGTTGCGGCATGCTCCTCAGATTTACGGATTCGCAGGGGGCCTCAGGCCCCACTTAGTTGACTGACAATGACAAAGGCTTGCGAAACTAAGTAGGGCCTTTTGAATTGAATCTTAAGTAGTCTATCAGTGGTGCGAAGCGGCTTTGCCCCTTTTCAGTAGGGGGGCGAAAGGTTAGACCTTAGAAAGTCAGCGAACAGCGGTTCTTCTATGTAGGTATGGCGTTCCCCCCTCTCCTTTCAGTCGAGCTACTTCGTTACCCTCTCCTCTCCTAACGTCGTCGAGCTAAGTGACTTCGTAACCTTTTCGTAGCGTAGTAGAATGAAGGCTACGCACCGACGCTCTCTTATCTATTAAGCGTCTTCGCTAACTCGCTCGCCTACTATACCCTACTATACAATACATTAGTAGGGTAGGCTAGGCTAACTCAGCCGCTTACTTCTAAAAATTTAGGGCTAAGTAGCGCCTTTTCCTTTTTGAATAACCCAGTCTCATTATCTTTCATAAGTCAAGTAGGCGAACCTATAGGTCCTTAGTAGGCGTTGACAAAGAAGAACAGCCGGTTAAAAGACAGCGAATCTTTTTATTTATATTTTATATTAATTATTTAATAAAAAGATATATATAGGCCAGCTTGACAAGCTACCCTTCCTCTTGATCTGAGGTGCGAAGAGAAGCATCTCTTTTTTATGACTTCCACTTATCGATCCCGGCCCGGAAAAGTAACCGACCAGGGCCCTATTGATGAATGAAAGAAAGGGTTTATGAGCCCTAGCCCTGTAAGCCCACACCTGTGTAGAGTGGATCGTTCAACACCTGCGGCACAAACCCATTTTTGACCTATTGGTCCTAGTATCATAGGCGACCGAACGGCCGCCCCCTAATTACTAGACCAACCTGCTATAATAATTCCATAAACACCTAGCGAAGATATGGCAAACAAATAAAGTAGCCCTATGTTCGAATCTGACAATACCATACCATAATCAAAAGGTACAACGGCCCGAGCAACCAGACTTAACATAAATGTAGTCACTGGAGCCATTCTAAAAAGGGAGAAATTAGCACTACTTGGTGAAATAGGTTCTTTTAGAATCAATTTCAAACCATCTGCTAGAGGTTGTAACAATCCGAACGATCCCACTACATCAGGACCCTTTCGACGTTGCACAAAAGCCATTACTTTACGTTCAGCTAGCACTAAAAAGGCTACTCCTAGTAGAAGTGGTAGAATTATTCCAAGTATTTCGGCTGGAACAGCTATGTACGTTTTCGATTTTCTATTCACTCATGATCTGGCCTGGTCGACTCGATCATGATATTTCACTCATGATCTGGCCTGGTCGACCCAATCATGATATTGAAGGATGGGACCTTTTCTCGAAAAACTCCGGATCCAGAGAAGAGTTGAAGATGGTGCAACATCGTTCCCCTCTACGTTCTGTTAAAATGAAAAAACTTGCTAGAGCGAAAGCACTAACGCCAGAGCTTGGGCAAAGTGGGGACTCTGCGTGCCCTGATTGACCAGATCTAAATAGATCTGGTTCAGACATTGAAAGCTCTCGTCGCGAAAAAAAAGATGTTCGGATAACTCTTGGAGATTTACTTCTGCGGGTAGGTTCACGTTCCCATCCGGAGTAGTATCTCTATAGACTCTAAAAATTATTGAGAGTTGTTCCACTATTTTTTCTTTAATAACATTCATGGTTACATCAGTAACCTTTGTTTCTATATTCATACTATCCATTAGATGGAGCATTTGGCCAGCTCTAACGGCTACAAGAATAGCTACAGGCAAAGCCAAACCCATCCTAGATATAAAATCCGTAATCAGGTGATCCATATCCGCTATTATATCGTAGTGTTCTTAAAGAAGACCGCGCCAATTCGTATCCCGAAGATACAAGCAAAGCGCCCGGTCCTCTTCTCATGCATCGAAGCTTTTTCTTTCAAGTCCGCGTGGTCAGGTTTTGCCTGACATAAGGAGTGGGAAATAAGGGAAAAAGCAGAAACTGAACTAACGGAGATTTTATACTCCGTGCTGCATCATGAAATCGTAGAACTTCTTTCTATACGCAACTGGCATACCGTCGAATCTACTCTACTTTACGATACCATCTTTCTTCTCTTATGAAATTACACTTCTCCGCCGACAGAGTGCTTCGTTGATTCAAAAGCTATGTCTTTCCCAGTCTTCGTGCTCTTTGGTGATTCTTTGACTCATCTCTTCCCAAGATGGTAAGAAAGACACGAAAAAAGGGGTTTTGGTTAAAGAAAGGCCCTTTTTTTTTCGTCGGGTTATAAGCCTATGCTGATCAGCAGAGCAGGATGCCACACCTGCTACAAGGCTTACAAGAAAAAAAAGAAATAATGAAGGTAAGCCCGCCGCTGATCCCGCTTTACCTTCATTTCTTCCTTTTTTTTGCAAGTATTGGAATGAAAGCGAGAGCAGCGTATGTCCACGGTGATCAAGGCGGGGCTACTCCTTAAGAAAAAGAGGTTCTCGAAACCTTCGAACTGAAGCTGCTGAAGCCCCTCTGCTTGATCTGATCTTTCTCGAAGGATATTTAAACCAGACGGGGCAGAGCTCGTACTAATAATAGCTAGAAACCCGAGGGGCATTCTGGAATCTTGGCAGAGTCACCCCGATAAGACAACCTGGAGGGAATTCCTGCCATACAGGAAAGGAAAGACCTGGGACCAGTACTCCCCAACTTGGGAACTCAGCTTATAGCGAAGGGGGGGAGCAGCTTTTTATGCGACACTGCTATGGCGAAGAGTGAACCGATACTCTTTATATTGAGATTTCCCTCGGGTTTCTGCTTAATTACTGGCGTCCGCCTTTATCATCCCTTTCTGTCTTTCCGGGATTGCCTATCGATGACCAACAAACGGAATCCAGAGGAGATTACAAGGCCATCCCATTCAAAAGGAATGGAGGGCAGGCAAAGAAAACTACCTTGACGAGCTACCAGTAAAAGGAATGAATCACGCTTGGGTACCTTCCACAAATGGAGGATGAGCAGAAGGAGCTGCAAGCCCTTTTTCTTTATTATTTCGAGCGATGACCTCAATTGATCAATACCGCAAAAGAAAAGGACCAAAGTCCCCTATTTAGTGGCAGCCGGGCGGAACTCGTCGGGACTAAGGGCACGGACTTCGAGCAATCCTTTGTTAGAAAGGGAGAACGGAGGTTTCATTATCGAGAAGCTAATCCGGCTTGTAGTTTGAGGGAGATACCCGGCTGGTGGGGGTCTCTTACCCATAGACTTGACTCTAACAAAGGCAGAAAGGAGGACTTCTTTGATAATAGCAATTTATGATACCCTTCTTAGGGAAATGAAAGAGAAAATAAGACCGTCCCATCTTGCGAGATCTCTCTCTGATCCGCGTCCTATTCTCCGCAATTCATCCTTTTAGAACTCTTTAGAAAGAAGGAAGTGAGATGCTTGAAAGTCAATCTTAGGATACACGGAACTGGCAATTGAATCGATCTACTGAGACCTGCTCATCGTCAGATTTCCTTAATCAATGACACCTTCCTTTTCAATGAGTCCTAGCTTCCCCCTGGTCGACGAATCTTGAACCTTGAACTAGGATTGACTACAATCTGAATTCGCTACTCTCACTCAAGCTAGCCCCCTACAGGAGGAGCCTGATCGTAGACCACCCTCCTATCTAGAGGTAGGAGCGTAACTTCTTCGTTTTATACCTAATAAGAGCGTAGGTTTTTATTCCTGCCTTTCTGATGTTCCTTACGAGTGGTAGTTCTTCGACTCTCCTGTGTTAAGCACGTGTAGTAAGTCTTCCCATTTTTTTGTTATCCCTATTTCTTGCAGGTAAGAATGTATTAGGCTAGATAAGAACTAATTAGCTGTTAGCTCTCTTTTCCTGAAGTTTATATCAAGCTAGGATAGAACAGACTGTATTATATCTCTCAAGTCTTCCCCTGTTCCTGTATCTATTGGCATGGCCTTTAATGAATGGCATTAAGCAAATGGAGAGCTCCCATGTGAGTATCCTCGGTCTCACTCTTGTCCGAGTTATCTTGGCTTGACTCACGTTGAGCAGCCAACAATGCGTTTAAGGCGGCCTTCTGAGGACATTGGTAGGTCTTGTGAGATCCACCGCAGAGAATGCATTTTAGGGTTTATGATGATGGTTTGAAGAGGCACCGGTGCTTCGTGAGTGGGAGGAGTCTTTCCGTGAGCTAGGGCTTGAGCTTGCTCCCCCTTCATTCAGCCGGAGCTGGTGAATTCAATGATAGATTCTTTAGCCAAAAGGCGGGTGGCATTTTCCGGAGTAAGCTAAGGTATCTTATTACGTTTATAATGTTCCATCCCCGCTGAAGCAAAGCAAACACGCCCACTTGAACGCTTTGTTAATGAACTTAGTCTAATAGAAAAAACGAAAGAGATTTCTTTCTTCGTTTCCCCCGCAGCTATTCCTCCTTTAGACTCATACAAGCAAGTACAAGATGGTATTGGGAATAGAGGAAGCCAGTAGATGATAGTTAGGTAGTTGCAGAAAGCAATCGGAACTAGGAGGGAACGGGAGGGGCCGACAAGCAAAAGCAATGGCAATCAGCCGCCTAATTACTTTGCGACCACTTAGCGCAATAGTTCATATGTTGATTCATGAGCTAACTAAGGAGGCTGCCTTTATGTTAATATGTATGCCAATAGCATGAAATATAGAACATTGAGCAGCAGTCACTCATTATGTACGCAGTTATTAAACAAAGACTATTAAGACGAGTCGTGTGCGCAAGACTTGGGTGGTCTGATCGGGCAGCATTCTGTTCCACCAGAGAACGACGAGGTCAGGTCGCCTGGAAAGAGCTGCTTTGTCTCGGTTTTCCATGGATGGACAAAAAGGTGAGGTGAAACGAAAAGTAGGAAATAAAGGAAGGGCAGCTTACGCTTGTCTTCGACCGATGAGGGCAAAAACAAGGTTTTTGATTCCCTTACTTGTGATCCTATCGGAGCTGTTCTGAACGATACCCTTTCTCCTCACTTACCCTATCTAGTCGAGCGTCTACGAAACTCTCTTTTCAGCCTATGTGGTTTTTCTCCAAGACGCTGGAAGCCTTTTTCCTTTTGACGCCCGTGGGAATAACCAATTGATGTGGAGACCTCTAACTACGGTCGAGTACTGCTTCTGTTCCTCTGCCGTTATACTTGGCATCTACAGCTCCTACTCCTTCTACTGCCGCTTCTTACTCTCGCTCCGACTGCTGACAGAACCATCTCTTTAGTCGACAATGCCCTTCCTGAACATCCGGATTGGGATGAATCATTTACTCCTATGGTCTTAATAAGAGGAGGTAGAGTGAAAGATTCGCCAGGTGTGAAATCCCATCGTATTCGAGGAGTCAAGGATTTGCTGGGAATTCCGAAACGAAGTAAGAAGGCTGTCAATCAAATATGGTACGCGGTGCTTGTCAAATAAAAAACTATCCCTTAAAAGTGAGTTCGAAAGGTAAGAGTCTTGTACCTACCTAGTAGAACTTATAAGAACTAATAATAAGAATTTTCTCAGAAGCGAGAGCGCACCTCGAGAAACAAGTCTCAGGAAGTGAGTTAGTTATAGTATTACAGGAGCTAATAGCTTCAGAGAAATAAGCACAGGAAATACTGGTGGGAATCTCACCTCCAAGCCTTTCATGGGCCCCAATGATGGCGTTGAAATACCCAACAAAAATCCAAAGATCATTGATAGCAGAATGAAGAAACTGAAGATCCCGCTATAAAGATCTCCTCATAATGTAATTAAATTATTAGAAGCATACAAAAAAATGAAAGCGCAGCTAACATTATCCAGGAACAAGGAACAGGTGATGGATTGAGCAGTAATAAAGGTAATGGTTGGAAGCTGATGGATGGCCGAGTAAAGAACCCAGATATTAGAAGGGAGACCGTTACAGTGGTTCAAGGTAGCTAAATTCATGTTTCACGAGGACCAGAAAGAAGAAGGGATATTGGAAAAAGAAGTCATGGATTCAGCAATACAAAGAGGTTCAGCTGTTTCCAAATACGGCTGATCTGGTGATAAAGGCCAAGGGCGTGCTCTTCTATTGAAGGAAGAACAGAAACGAAACAGCTCTCTTTGCGTACTATGGATCTCTTACGTGCGACATTCCTTGCTTTGACGAGCAGCATCCAGTACATTCACCCCGGCTGGGCAGTAGCGCCAAGAAGAACTTCAAGCTAAGAGCGAAGAGAAGGTAATGATTTCGCTCAGTAGAAGGTCACCTACATGGATATTGAGGCTATAAGCCGCAGGTAAGATATAGTTCACAAGTCGAAGGGGAATCTTAGCCCGCCTCACTTGCTTTCTGTACTGCATAAGGGTCATAAGGGCATAAGCGAAGTCAAGGGATTTCCTTCTAACTAGTGGCTGAGAGTAAGCAAGCTACCTTCATTCAACAGATTTGTGGTTGAGTCAATAACATGCTCTGGGTCGGGAATCTTTGCTCTTCTCTTTTGCATTTCCGCTGCCTGCGTTCTTCTTCGTGTCCGTCCGTATCGCAAAGCTGGTCGACGCCAGCTGTAATGGTTGAAAATAGGGGGCCAACCAAGACCCCTACCCTAATCAAGCTTTGTTCGATAAAGCAAACGAGTCGTTCCGACAACTTCGGACCAGATTAACCCTTTTGAATTAGCCGATCTTACAAAATCGATCGGGCGGGGGTGATTAGCGGAGAAAAGAATCGCTGAGAGATAGATTCTACTATTTAGTCAGGACGAATGAGTGGCTGTGCAGCATGCTCCGGAGGAGATTGACCCTTCCCCGAGTCAGTCCAGTCGGAAAGGGAAGGGCCCGCTGTCTAGACTGCATTTCGGGAGTTTGAACACCATCCCATTTCAACCAAAAATACAACCCTGTCAAAGGTATCCAACCTTCCTTCCTTATGAGTGGAAATCCAATCCCGTTTTGTCCTTTTTGCATAAAAATCAAGCTAATATATATATATTTTTTAAACCCGTTCTTCCGACCTGAAAAGCGCACAGTTTATCCTCCAAAAATGACCTTCTCCAGTCGGGGAACGCATGAGATATTTACCTAAACCAAGTAGGTCCTTGAGCGGATCCCACGTTAGCCCCAAGACGTTGGTCTCTAACTAGAAAAGTAAATGCTTGAGCTTGAGTGAGAAGGGCCTCCTCCCCCCGCAGGTATTTTGCCTGTATGGTGTTTACCGGGTGGGACCCCCGATCCAGAAGGTATGCCACTATCGGCTTCTATACATGTCTGCCTCCCTTGAAAGCTCTTGGTGCTGCGACTATCACCGGTAAGTTGCGTCGGATCAACATCGGGATTAGAATCAACTGCAAAAGAAACTAAGTCAACGCCTATTTGCTCTGGATCTACTGGCCCGGACGCTTGAATCTATTCCACCGCAAACAACCGAATATACTACTGCGGGATCTTCCGCAGCTTCTGTTGTTATTGCTCCCACCTGTCACTACGCCACCTCAGCAGCTGGGACTGGAACTGCTTCCGCATCTGGTACTCCCCAACCTTGTCTATCTATCCTTAGAAATAGGGCGAGTGTCTAAAGACCGGGTTATCTCTCTGAATCAGGTTATTCACTGGGCTGCTAAGCCATCGAGTCTTCTAGGGTTGATCGACCCGTTTCAAGAGGATTCATCCAAGACTCTAGATCTCGTTAATTCTAAGGTAGTTTACTTGCTTACTTGTTAGGGTAAGGAAGATGAGAGGAGGGCAGGCTTTAAGGCATATATAGTTAGTTGACTGGTTATTTGTCTTTCCCATCCCTGCAGCTACTGCAGGTGCCCGGAATTCATGGATTCTCTGGTAGAGGGGAGTCGAGGTGGAATTATTCTATTGTGGGCTGGCTTAAAAGAAGCTCCCAATTGTTGTAGGAGTAGCTACTTGTTTCATGGCTTTAATTTGAGCTCTTCAGATCCTGAATCTCCATAAATGGGTATGACTGGTTAAGGTGACCAGCTTTGTGCGGCAACCACAAGTTAAGGTACTCTGGATTTGTTATAGCGCCACCATTTCACAATATACATTGTCCGGGAAAGCGAGTTTTGGGATTTTAGTTTTGTCCTACTGACGCTCTTCTATGAAAGTGGAGGCTTTACTTTAACTGGTCTGTTAAAGTCTCCTTGCTACGGCCTTTTTTATATCCCTAGCTCGGAGGGTTACTCGAACCTTTCGTTTTTGTACTCTGCTCGTTCCTTAGCACAAGCGCTAAGCGATAATAATTCCTTGAAGGTCCAATTAATTAATAGTAATTGGAGGACGGTTAGTGTCTGTTCTGCATGACTCTGGAACGTTATAGCTAAGGAGCGGATTTCAGGGTCCCTTGACTTGCCAAATGGTTTCCGGTATGCCTATACAGTAAGTCTTTACACACATGATAGTGGCAGCCAGGTTATCGACGATTCTACAATAGGCGGCCGCTGGAAAACCCGACTTAGCGAATCACTTCCAGGCTGGCATTAAATCTTTCTCGTGCCAGTGGCTCTTGTGCGCCCCATTTATGCTGGTGGCATACCGTACCGTATTGTGCTGAACACTCACAAAAGCCGTGGCCTTCCGCTATGTTAGACCCTCCCCTAGAAGTACAATGGTTGGCCCCTCCGGAACTGGTAATCTCCGTTTGACTTGAAAGGAGCCTTGTTCAGCAGGTGCGCAGCAAGTATTCTTTCACAAGTTTGGCGCAAGCCGTACCTCCTTAGCTGCTTGTACTAAAAAACTAGGGCGCTATACGGAAGTTCGTGCCTGCTTATCCCGGCCACCTCTTTAGCTCATCTCTTGTCAACGCTAGCACTTAGCCACAGGAAAGCGTCTCAAAGCACGTGTGGCGCGCTATAAATAGACTCACAACGAAGGAATTGCTTGCCAGGGAGAGGGGCACTTGTTCCTAATCATGTTCTGAATCTTCCGGGTTTTCGGTTGTAATGGGAAAGTCCTTTCTTGGGCCTTGGAATATTGTAAGTAGAGTAAGAGGTCCCCCAGGTCTAATACAGAAAAGCACCCTTCTAAGGAAACAAGGTTTAAAGCCTTTCCAAAAGGAAGATAGCGGAAGGCGTTGGTAATGAGACCAATGTGGAGACCTTTCCTCATGAGGAAAATAAAAAGGGGCAAGGCGAAAAGATCCCAGTAAAGAATTCAGTTAAGGCTGAGGTAAAGTCAATGTCAAGTGCAAGCTAGAGTGTAAAAGCTCTTAAAAAAAGACATTTACCATAAGGCAATGGCGAGAGATGATGGGACTAATGCTGTTCCAAAGGTTGCAGCCCCTACCCCTCAGGCTAAAGCTAAGGTGACACCTAGAAAGAATCAAAAGACCTAGCCTTCGGCCCCTCTCCCGTTGGTCGAGCAAGTAAACCCCCTCTCCTTTCAGTCGAGCTACTTCTCCCCTCTCCTTCAAAAAAAACAGAGGTTTTGCCTCCTATGGGATCAAATCATCAATGCAGTGATACCTGCTGCGATCCCCCTCCCCCACTGAAGCCATCTTCTCTTGCTCCCCGGAGGGGCTATTGAACGCTACGCTGAGCTTATCTCCGCTTTTCACAAATAAGCACTTCTTTGTTGACTTCAAAATATCTTATATGATTCGAAACCTCTGATAGTAGGATTGAGCATGTGACTATGACGGCGCTTCTCGGGATTCTTCCCGTTGCGGAACAAGCTAGCTGGTCTCTCTTTAGAGATAGAGGCGCCGCAGGTGCAGAAAGCGTGTTCAATCCTCCCGAACAGGGTGTGGATCCGACCGCAGGCCGCGGATCCCTTTCTCAATAAATTGAGGCTATCAGTACAAGACGGCGGACATTGGTTAACTCGTAAGGCGGATATGGACCGAGCGGCTGCGGTTAACCGTCATTTCATCTATGACTGTGGAGGTGTACCCGGACAAGTTCATAATGAAATGGCAGCGAAGCGAAAGCGACGATGGCTCCATACGTAGGGGAAATTCCCAAAGGGGTTATTGGGGAGAGAAACGCTAGAGATTTCGCGGAAAGAGAAACAGAAAAACTAGCGAAACAAAACTTCTTACTTGGCGCCGAGGATTTTCCTTGGATGGTGGTGGTTCCACCCTCGTGCTGATCGCCCCGGTTAGCATGTGCCCGTGGCACACATATCGGTTGATAGTGATTAGTAGTCACTATTGATATGGTGTGTGTTTCCACACGTTCTACCTGTAGGATGATTACCTACATGTAGCGCGACTTAGTAACCGACTAAGTGCCTTTCTATGGTCCCAAAAGATCGGGATCATGTGGATGAGTTTGTGATGTCTTGATCACGAACCCGGTGTCATACCTTTTTGCTTTGGGGCAAGAGGCCACCCCAACGCTGGTACCCTGGAGGGGGAGTAAGTCCCAATTTGGCTTCCCTCACAGTCTGAGTAGGATACCCCCATGTAGTGTAGAAACTACATCACGTAAAACCGTGCCTTTGAGGGTAGGTAGTGGCGGACAAAAGCCGTAACCAAATTATGTCTCTCTTGTACCACAATATGAATTTAAATTCTAAAATGCTCGCTGTAATTTTAATGGCACCCGCGCGAATCGGGCTCTCTTCGCAAACTTTCCTCCGGGAAAGCGTGTCTATAACTATATTATTTAAGTGTGCTCATGATGGAAAACAAATGTCGACTGTTTCAACGGTAAATCAAAACGAGTTTCAGTTTAATAAAAAAGAGATAGGTGATTCTAATTTGTGTAATTATTCAACGGGTACTCAAAATGATTTGAAGTGTAATGCGAAAGGGATAGATAAGATAGATGAATTGAATGAAAGCTCGAAGACAAAGAGAACCGGGCTTTCCCAAAGAATTACTGAAGCTTTCCCACTTCCTAATAGGATCATGAAGAGGAGACATGCTCTGGTAAAAAAAGTTCCCTTTCTTTTCATAGGTTCTATCGTTTTGCTTTTCTATCTTATTAGTCTTCTTTTTTCCTGCCAAACCCTTTATCGTCGACTATCTCATTACGAAAGCCGCGCCCCTTTTAGGGGGGTCGCGCTCTCTCTCAATTTTTTTTTTTTTTGGGTGTCCCCATGTTTTCACTTCTTTTATTATATTTTCTCTGCGGGTCTTGCTCCTAGGGGCGGTTACCCCGAGTGGAGTCTTTATGGCGGGGCCACATTCAGAGGGACCCTCGGGCTCCGGGGAAGGGTCCGGAGAAGGGGTTGCCTCAAATTCTCTCGTTATTCACCAGCCACAACCCTTACAGGTGGAACCCCCCGTTGTTCAACAACCACAACCCTTCCAGCCGGAACCCGCGGGGTTCGACCTAAATCTGCCTCAAGGGGGGGCGGAGCCCGCCGTCGGGATAGAGCGAGACTTTTTTGATCTAAACCTACCTGCTCAACCGGAGCCGGGGGAGATTGAGGATATCGGGAGTAGGTTCTCGAAAAAGGAGCTGATTAGCATGGGCCTGCCTGCGAACCTACAGAATTTATCATTAGAACAGCAGCAAGACCTCTGGTTGCGGGCTTGGGAGCATTTCCGGCTCAAGGTCCAAATAATAGAACTCTTTAAGGCTCGGTTTCCAAAGGAAAATTGGATACAATCCGAGTCCGTTAGGAAAACTATTTTCATTTCTCATTTCCGAGATAATGAGTTCTACCTAGAAGAACTTCAGGCAATGAGAAACAACTTAGTCTTTTGCGATAAGCCCTGGAGAATTTCCCCGTTGAAAAAGGTGCGGGAAAGATTCCTAAACGAGTGGAAACTTAACCACCCCGAGTAATCCATAGGATTTTCTTTTTTCACCGCGCCCTTTATATATGGGTCCGTGCAGCATTTCCACGATATCGTTATGATCTATTAATGGGACTTGGCCGGAAAGTGTTCTTGCCTCTATCATTAGCTCGGGTAGTCCCCGTTTCTGGTGTTTTAGTCACCTTTCAATGGCTCCCTTAATTATGTGCGAGGAATTTTCCTAGAGATGAAACCCTCAATCAGAATACAAATAAGATCAGAAAGGGCGATCAGAACAGGATCCGCCTTTTTATTCTATGAACATTGAATGACCTTTCTGACTTAGAAGAAGGCGACAACTCCCGCTCTAAAGCAAGCGCAAGCAGATTACCAAACCTAAGCTGGTTTGGGGCACCCTACCTACTACAAGGCATTTTAAAGCCCCTACCCGTCTACTCAGAGAACCTGGGCCCGAGCCTAGTAACGAGGATTATAGACTGAACTAGTAGTCTGATAGGAAGCTGTTCACACTCAATCTCTCGCTCAGTCTAGTCGAATGAATGAGAACGGAACTCCCTCTCCCTCTCCTATGGTCGAGCGAGTCCCTACCTATGGTCGAGCAAGTTTCACTCCCTCTCATGATCTTGAAGTTTAGAGTAGACAGAAAGTCTTTCTGTGCCCAGCTCAGCAGAGCTTTTGTGGGGAGGAGCCCCTTTCTTTCAGAACCTCGCTACTTCAATCACACTTGAGTTCGTTCCGTAAAGCAGACAGTCGAGAAGATAGCCACTGAACATTTACCCCATCTGGAGTGAATTAAAAACAGTAACTTGAGAATCTTGTTAACTGCTTCTAGCTCAACTCATAGGGGAAACAACCGTAACTATACTTACGATTTTTAGATCAACCTTGTAACATTAAGAGAAAACAGAAAGCTGCTTTAACTTTAACAACAAGCACTAGCAGCAGATCAATCAATCTTTCGTTCCTTCCCTCTTGTGTGTGAGCTTGACCGGTGCTCTTCACCATGTGTCTTGAAGTCAGGGTTACCTGCTTCTGTGGTTTCACCCTTTTGGGTGTAATAGCTTCAAAGTTAGATAGTTTACGAAGTCCCTTCATCAGACGGGCCCGCTTCCTAAGCCTTTTGTAGCGCGTGTCCCAAGGTACGCTCGGTTCCGGTAGAGCCTGGAGCGACCTGAAGATACGGGTCACCTTTCCCAAGGGAATTTTGAGCGAATCGAGCTGGTCGCCCTAAGCCGAAGCTTCTTATTTATTGATCTTGCCCAGCGTTAGGGAGGGGTGCTTGCGCTTGCCTTGCTTGAGCAGCCTTTCGCCTTTGGCTTCCTCTTTCTAGCTCTAGTTATCTAGTTGCCTGGCCTTCTGCTTGAAGACAAGACGACTAGTAGCTCCACTCCAGTTGGTTAGTAACGCTTCTGTCTTGCCTTGGGCTCCGTGCTTGTCGGTTCTGCTTGCCTTCCTGACCTGCCTGAAGACTACAAGCAAAAAGCAGTGAATAATCTCCCATAGCACTCCCTTGAATGAGACCATCAGGAGCAACCAAGCGACTACATATCTAACTCTGACTCTTGTCTCTCTTGCGGTCAGTCGCTCACTATGGCTGTTGCTCCTCCGCTTCCTTTGAAGGTTTCGATTGACATAGATGTAATTAAAAGGGGCGACGCGGTCTACTGTAAAGGAACAAGCACGATTGTAAGTTGATTTATCCAGCGCTAGGACTAGGAAAGGAGTCGAACGGTATAAAGGGGTTTGGTTTCATTATATTGTTTGTACGGGATTCCTTAAGCAACAGGTAAACTTAAACATCCATGAAGGAATGCTGAAAGAGAGTGAGACTCCCTCTACAGGAGTCGAACGAGACTTCATAAGGGGCAAAAATACGACTCAAGTAAGACTTTTAGAGTTAGATCTCCCCCCTCGGGGGGAAACGGTCCTTTCCTTGCTTTCTTTCTTTCTTTCTTCTTCTCTAAGACACTGTAGATCTAACTCAGCAATAACAGCTACGGTGCTTCTTGATCCCCTAAGGCACTCCACGCTTTAAAACGAAAAGGGACTAACCTAACTCGAATGACCCTTGCCTAGCGGGAGTTATCGACCAAATGAGTTAGCGGACAGCTTCGGCTTAGGACGAGCAGAAAAATCCACATTCAGATGTTACAATTGGGCCAGAAGAACCAGGACGAGAATCTTGATCCGTTACCCACTTCAGAAGCCCCAGCTGGATCACACGGTTTAGAACCCAAGACAAGGATGTCTGAAAGCTTGCAAGAATCAGAGATACCATTCGCAACAGTATAGGATAGGCACGTTGGGGCCATACGCTGTGAAGCCAGGAACAGCCCCCCGGACCACCGTGGGCGAAAGACGGCACTACCGCTACTCCCTGACGAGAGAGGTCTTTAAGGATATTGTGGAGAGAGCGGAGGCTCTCGCTTTTTCTTCTCGCTAACGGTCGACATTCTTTTCTTCCTCATTCGATTAACCTCTTCCATTGCACCGGGGGTGCCCCACTCCAATATCTCCTCCCCCGTGCATACAATATGTTGTAGTAGGCTTCTTACTGCTAGCCAATAACAACAATGACATATTTGCAGCAATCGGTGTCCTTTGTAGTCCAGTAATACTCGAGCCGTTGAATCTTCCGTGCTAGCATATCGCTGTTCATGTGCGGTCCACTCCACTCCCTCAACAGTAAATAAATCCCAAGTAAGATTCGAACCTACAACCAGTCAGTTAACAAAAGACCGCTCCACCCTCTGAGGATCTGCTTCCTCTCAAAGCTCTCCGCAAGTCCACCAGGCAAGCAAGTCAAAGCTCAAAATCTGCCATTGCCGAAAGAAGGCTTTCAGGAAATCCTGTCATTTCAGTTTCAGTCTTCTGGTGGAATATGAGGATTTGGTCAATCCATGAGTTTCAGTTCTAATAGAAGAATCCCATTGTTGGAAGTCAATGAGTTACCACCCTGAACGGTCCTTATGCAGCATAATACTGTAAGCTTCCCTATACAAGGAGATACTAAGCTCTAGATTTCAACCTAGAGCACCAACCCTCACAACCCGAGGGAGGAGGAAACATAAACTAAGGTGGCTACCGCAGGGATAGAGATAACCGGGATCCTACTTTCCACCTAGCCATCTTCATTTCATGAATCTTCGCTCTAAGAATCCTCTTAGCCACATTATCCTTTATGGAAGCAATGGAGCGAGGTGAAGTATTCCAATCTTCTACTTGCTCCTCCTCATCACTACACGAATCTACTTCCTGGTAAGACTTCAATGCCTCCAATTTGTTCGTTGAATCAATATTCTGATTCTCATCTTGCTCCTCCTAGAAAGGTGGAGCCTATACGCTCGCTCCCCTCCAAGTCCATTAGAAGGTACGATGGTGAACTCCCTTGTTTTAACTGGGTTTCCTTCTCTAACCCTGTCTGAGTCCTACCTTATTTCATCTTTCATTCTTGCTTGGCCCCACTAGACATAGCACTAGAAAGAGGACATTCAACCGTAGAATGACCGAAGGTCTCACACTTAGTGCAACGAGGCGGTTTCCATAAAACTAGCACTTCCACCTTGACCGGTTCTTTGCCTCCGACGATCTAGGAGTACATAAAGACTTCTCTTCATCTCAATACATATTCTAGCAAAAGAAGAAGCTCTCATGGTACTAGTAGGACTATCAAAGTATAGGGGCTTTCCAATAATGCTACCTAAAAATTCCATCCCCTCCGGTGTCCACAACAACAAAGGGATGTTCTAGAATTTCACCCACACTGGTATACTTGTGACTCTTCGATAAAGTCTGGATTTCCTTAGAATCATCCACTTTCCAGCAATAGAATATAGTAAGGACCCTTTCCTAGAATGGCTAGACAAGCTTCCTCACTTCTCATCTTGAACACATAAAGACCATTGTCTAGAAGCAAGACATCTTCAATATGATGTTTCCCATTTTTGAAGACCCGGAATGGGCGTAGCTCACGAGGAAGAGGCTGTTGCAAGCAAGTAGGAGTCCCATTTCGTCTCAGGTCAAGATCGAGTCTAGTTATATTGATTCAAAGCGAGCACTATTGATTAGTTTAAGGCAGAATCAGAAGGCGAGCTAGCAGTCTTCAAGTGCCCTCGGGCAGAAGAAGAAGGGGCTAATAGGAAGGGAATGGGCTCAATATCTCACTATTTAGGAAAGTAGTTTAGGAAAGCTCAAGATCTCAGTCTAGTGTAAGTAAACTTACCTCTACTCTTTCTTAGGGCAGAAGCATACTCAAGGAGATATGGAATATCAATAGCATAGGAAATGAAATTCACTCAACTAGTTATCACGTTGAGTAAGGAAGCAAAGCAACTAGTTAGAACGGTTTCCCGCAGTCTACCGGTAGAAGTGTTCCTGTGCCTGAGGGAAGGGAAGTCAAGTAGCTCATTGAAGGAAGTAGGAATAAAGAAAATATCTTATAGGAGGAAATGCTCTAGTGGGCAAGGGGAGCTTTAGCTTCAAAGGGAGAGGAAGAGTCAGTTCAGTAGGGAGTGAAAGTAAAGGCATATCTTATATGGAATTGGAGGAAGGGGATGGGCTCTCTCTCACTCCTCTTCTCATGCGCGGGGATAGGCTCATAGTACGTGAGCCAGTCAAGTAGGACTAAATGGAGATAGTCCGTAGCTCACTGAAGGGTAGATCTTATCTAGAGCTCCAAGGTTAAGGAGTAGGGAAAGAAATTGTAATAGAAAGGGGCAGCGGGCTCAAACACCGTCTTTGTGGCTTGTTTTCCTGGTTCAACCTCAACCCGTCTCGTTCCCCGGCTCTGCTTCAGCCGTATCTAAGTAAGTGGTAAGCTGATAGTCTATCTCCTCGTTTGGGTAATATAATAATAGGGTAAGTTCTTCGTTCTATTGGGATTTGCGGCGTTATAGGGAGAGCGCAGCTCTACTTAGAAAAGCTAGTACGGGATTATTAGTTTAAGGCATCCCCCGAAGAAAAGAAGTCAAGGCTCTATCCGTTGTAGGAGTGCCTAGGCGGGGGTTCAGTCCAATTCGGGTCCTGTAGTGGTTCGCTGGAGTTCAGGGCCAGTCTCGTATCTATCTCAATCCTAGGAGGTAGTTTACTCGCTTCGGTCCGTCTTTGACTGTGAATTCCTTTTTTCCAACAGCTTAATGAAGCTCAGTAGGGTTCTCGCGGGCAAGCCGTAGTCAGAGAAGAAGCTGTTGCAAGCAAAAGCAAGTATCCGTATCCGTCTTGTAGCTCACTTCAGGCAATAGGAATAAAGAAAATCTCTTCTATGAATAGGGAAGCTTGCTTGCCAGGCAGAAGAAGAAGAAGTAAAGGAAGAAGACCGCACCGAAGAAGAAGGCGGAGTGAAGTTAGGGCAGAATCCAGGCAGGGCGAAGTGCAGAGAAATTCCTATCAAATCAAAGCGAGCACTAGTCTATTTCTTATTATCAATGCTTGAACTGTACTATTTCTTAGGATCAAAGGTTGCTTCCTCTTCTAGTGGGGGTAGAAACCATAGAGTAGCAAGCACGGCTTAGGCGGAAGCAGAAGTTTATGCTTGCCTTGCTGACTCTTCCATTGATTAGTGAAGTGGACTACGGAAAGGCAGGGCATTAAGGTTGATAGATTGGTTTAGTCAAGCCGAGAAAGAGCCAATCAAGTACACCCTGGTTGTTATAGGCAAGATGAAATCTTAGAAGAAAGCGGTGGTAGGATCCGGCGGTAGGAAAGCCTAACTGTACTGATTACTTATAGTTGAGTTCAGAAGCGAATGCGAAGGCTAATTAAGATTAGACCGCCTCTTCTCCCAGATAAATAGAGTGTGGAATCCAACACGATTCTATTTCGAGCCCGACGCCTAATGCCTAATAACTGTGGCATGGAAAAAGCGGGTATTGAGATCGCCTCCCCTCTAGCTCTAGGGTGATTGAACTAGCGGATATGCCGATAAAAGCAAAGCTGATCTTGGGATCTTTATAACCTAAAAGCATCTCTTCCTTTTAATAAGACTCGAAGATGCAAGTCTAGATTCACTCTCTTTTCTTAATAAATTCCTTCGGTGAATGCTTTCTTGCCAACATGCCTTCCTTTTAGACATAGATCTATCATTACCGACTAAGGAAGGGCAAACGTGGAAGATTTCCAATCATTTTGACAATGTCGTACCTTCCTTCTCGTTTGATCCCTGGTACTTTCTATTTACTATTCCTCTTGAAAGCACTGTGGAATTAGACAAAGAAAGTCTTTCACCAAGCTGACTGAATGTCGTACCCTTTGCTACTTAGATTTTCCTGCGAGTTCGATTTCTTCTTACTTAGTAGAATGGCAACCCTTGGAGTTCGATCCAAACAAAAGCAGAATGCCGGAAAGCAAATCCAATTCAATCTTGACTTCCTTTCTTTTTACTTCTAGGCTTTTACCCGAGTTGCAGAGAAGAAAGAGATGAGATTGACCAAATCGGAATGCGCACCTTCTTCATACTGTAAATTATCATGCGTACTTCCCTCCAATGCCTCAGTTTAGGCTATGACTGATTGATGAGCCTTCTATCTCCTTCGGTCAAGCAAGGCTGAATGAATCAAGGGACGAACAACTTATAGGCTTTCTGCCTTCTCTTCTAGCGCATTCGATTCCCTATAGGTTATAGGTCTAGGTCTATGCAAAGAGAACTGGGCTAACTTGACTTGCTCTGCTCCCATCCACTGATGTAAAGATTGGGCGTGGGAGAGGTGAATTTGACGAAAGAACCTTTCCATGCGATCCTCTTCTGAGGTAAAAAACTCACACTGCTACCGATCCGGAAAAAGCCAGGTCTGCTATCCAAGCTTCTTCTTCCGGTCCACTGGCACTCTTTCTTTGATAAATAAAAAACTAGCTCCGACTCCTCTTCTTCCTATTGAGTCGGGTGATTGAACTCCGAAATCATTGAACCGGAGAATCACGATGGAATATCCCTTTTTTTTCGTGCGCTGGGGGAAATGTCCTCTCTTAAGTAGCCGTTCTGGTTGTTAAGTCGTGACATACTCATTTACAATCTTTTTGCGGATAAGGAATCGTTGATACGTAGGAGTTTTGAACCAACACTCCTACCTGAGGGTAAGGTTCCAGTAGTTGTGCCCGAATCATCTTTTAAGGCATACCGGCCTACTGAACGAGGTGATAAAGGTGTCGACAATTAGGTTATCTTTCTTTCTATAGAAAGGACAGGCGATGCCACAAAGAAACCCCGAATCAGGAGCCGAAAGTCGCCCCAGATCCAGATAGGGGTTCAAATCCAATTCGTGAGATGGCAGCTTCAGCTATTCCAGTAATGGAATAGGGTAAGAGGCGCCCATTCCCGAGCATTGGAATGATTTTGTTAATCAGTCTGTCGCCATATGTTAAATTCGACTTATGAGAACTTGCTTCTGTTCGTTTGCCTGGACGACGTTCGTTGTTAAAAGTAGTGGTTACCTTTTTCAGTTTAAAAATGAAGGAGTGAATCATGGTGTTTTGTTTTAATAATGATTTAGGAAAAGACTTAAAATAATTAAGGAAGAGTTCGTCTTCTTTCTCAGAAGAACTCATTAGACTTTAGTTTGACCGCCTTGAATATTTGAAACCAACCAACTAAGAAAGACATGGTACTTTTGGGCATTGCTTGAGCTAAGTCAAGCTTGGACTTAAGTAAAGACTTGTTACCCAGCAAGAAAACGGCCTAGCTAACGCGCAACGGCTTTCGCGAAAGCGCGCTCAGTCCGTTGCTTGTTCTCTTTATATACGATACGTAATTTCGGGGTTGGTAGTTAGCTGCGCAGCAACCAATCCACCTAACGGGAATCAATCAATCCCAGACTCTTGACGAGCCTCGTGATTAAACGAAGAGATTACTCCATCATGCGAACCAAACCCAGGGTTTAGACTCCATCTTTATATACGCAACCTCTGAGAAAGAGAAACAAGGAAGATCCGTGTCACACTAGGAATCAGCCGCCAAGAAAGGGAGAGAAGAAGCGCGTGATTCCCTGACCAAGCAAGGGGGGTTACGCCTAGAAGAAAGAAAGAAGAGAGAAAGTTTCTTCTCTTAGGGAATTATTGAAGTCTGATAGTAGTGGTACATAACGTCCTTACCAGATGCTATGTACAGAGGTATACGCCTATCTTCTATGCGGGTCTTTCCTCCGCTGTTAGTCGCTTAGTGCTACTTCCCTCATCCGAAGGCATCGTAACATATGTATCAACGATTTCATAAAAGGAGAGAGCGAAGCAGGCTACCTGACCAAAACAAACAGAGCTTGCTTCCCTAACCAGAAAGAAGATCAAGGCAGGCGTATACAGCTTTGCATCAACGGGAAGAACGACACACCATAATCTCGCTTTAACAGGACAGTTAGTCCTGCCTTGCTTTAATAGGACTCATAATAACGAAAAAGGCTTTTGAGCCATACAATCGACTCACTAGGACTGAAGGCACTACAGCGGGCTTGACGAGGAAGAGCCGCACCTATGGTTTTTGTCTCACTGTACGGGACCAGTCTACAAATATGGAGATGTACAAGCATTGGGAAAATAAGAATCCTTGGTCGATAGAGAGCCGTTAGCTAGCAGCCGAAGACGAAGGAACAGACCAGTAAGTGTGGAGATGAGCCTGCTAGACGCAGAGCTGGATCTGCTATATGCGGTAGTTCTTCCTTCCGAAACGCCTTGCCTAGTCTAGTCCACGTACAGAAGCGTGGGAATCTTCCGGGCTTGCTTTAGAGTACGAAGAGACTTTTTCGGTGTGAGCTGACTAAAGCTTAGCCTTAGTGCCTTATTTACGAGACTTCTATTGACCATCCTGCCTCGCCCTCATAGCAGGGCTGGAATTGGGCATGCCGAGAGAGCAGCCGCTGACAGCGGTAGACCTATGCATATAGAGTCCTCACCCTGCAAGGTAGAAGCCGTAGTGAAAGGGTCATCCAAAAGCGGCTACGGCTGGGCTTACTTTTTTTTGAAAGAGATACCACACTTGGGAATAGAACAACTGCAGAGAAAGGTGAGTTCAGGGTGGTTAAATGCTCTGTAGAGTCACTACGCTAGCACATAAGATTGACAAGAGAGAGAAACTCTCTTCCCAGGCATTGAGGGGGAGGAAGGCTAGACTAGATGGAGGACAGGTGGAATATTTAGGCTCCACCACAGTAGCGAGTTTGGGATTCGGCTCAACTTGACACTCGAGTATGTCTTGTCAGAGCCTCGAGAAAGGACATGGCGCCTCCCTGGGCGTACAGGAAATAGAGTACTTATTATAAGATAAAATATCATCTTGAAAAGAAAGGCAGATTTGCATAAGAGCTTGGACTCCGGAAAGTCAGATCCAGGATTCTCTTTCTGGATGAGATTGAGCCCACAAACCACAAACAATGGAGGCGCTTACTTATGATATGGATTCTTACGAATCTCGTCCCTATATTCTTTGCTTTATAGGCCGCCTATCTGGATTCGAAGATAGACTGAATTACCGCCCATGGATCCTGCGCGCTCGAGAATGGGGGTTGTTTCCTGTTGACACTGAAAGGCGGCTCAGTTGAGTGGCAAACCGGCTGAGAGGGCCACGAAGCGCCTAACGACTTGAACTTGAGGATCACAACGAACTATATGGTGGATGCGCGTCGTGGGCTCTTTTACCTATAACTAGAAATTTCATAAGAGAAGAAAAAGAATCTGACGCCTTAAATTCCCATGTCTTTCTTGGTTGGTAAACCCAACCGGCGATTTCCGACAAGTCTTTCTTCATTTTTTTTGGGGGGGGCAGAATCGACGAGGAATCAATCACATAAAATCGTGAATGAAAAAGCGTGACGAGAATTCTTAACTCGGAGATGTTAGAGGGTGCAAAATCACATCCATACTTAAGTAAGGTACCCCCCCACCCCCGGAGATCTATTGCGTGATCCCCGCCCCGTCGATGACTCCTTCTTTCTCCCACGCTTTCCGTTGGTCAACAACCAACCACAACTCACTCTAATTCTTCACTAATCCTACGGGCTTGACGGAGTTAAGCTGTCTGGAGGGAATTATTATAATATATATATATATGATGACCGCCCCAACTGAACTGTTTCTTATTATAATTTGTACCCTTTCCTTAAGCTTTGTTATCATCATGACTTTTTTGTTATATCTCCATCGCCTCTTAAGCACCTACTCAAAAATAATAGGAGAGGTCTTCGAGTGGAACAAACAGTTTGGTAAGCCTATCACCTTTAGCTATAGTTGGTTAAAAGGAGTGGTAATAGGGGTTCAAGAGAATAAAGATTTAGGTGTTGGGGGTAGGAATTTATGAAGAAACGAAACAGTGGATTGAGGAATGAAAGCTCGAAGACAAAGAGAATCGGGCTTTTTCAAAGAATTACTGCAGCTTTCCCACTCCCTTTGATTATCATATACAAAAAAGTCTCTTCCACTTTCCTACCGTACTACACGAGAGGGCCCCCTGCCCTGGAAGAAAGGGAAGTGAGGGAAACGGGAAAAAAAGATAGATGATAAATCCCCCCGGATGTAGTCGCGTAGTCTTTTTTTCTATGTCGCGCGAGGAACCGGGTTACCAAAGTCACGATCAGAAAGGTTGAAATCCAGATCATGAATCTGGAAAGCGCTGGTTCGATCCCAGCTCGTGACAAGGCCTAAGCTGAATGTTATCTTGATCACCGGCCAAGATTGGGTTGGAAGCCCAGGAACGTGCCGTTTAGACCCTATAAGGTCCCTTCCACCTACTTCCACTGACTTCGACTTTCTGCCCCTGGAAAGGCTGTCACAGCTTAAGGACTTCTGGTAGTCAACCCGTTTCAGGGCAAAAAGTGACTAAAGGAACTAAGAAGCTTTGAGTTGAAGGGGCTAGAGCAGCCACAATGAGCCAAGGAGCTAGTGAGCCCAATGAGCTGAGGATGTCCTTGAGTTAATGCAGTTCTTGAAGCTTTTGCTTTTTTCCTTTTAGGAGTGAGCAAGGCATATAGAAGGCATACATCAATAAACCAAGGGGGAACGTTAAGACAACTTTAAGAATCCTCTTAACAAAGGGCTTTAGGAAGGAGAACGTCATATAGAGTGCATCAAGCCATAAGCATGGGAGGCTTTATTAGCTCCCTTTAACACAACCAAATCCGCTTCCGTGTCCTCATGAGAGAGAAGCACGCGTTCTTGGACTACCAGCTGAATGAAAAAACCTGCGATGTTGGCATTCTTTGGTCTTTCTCCTAGAGATGCCCGCTTCGGTAAGTCGAAAACTGAAGGAAGGTGAAAGGCTAACCGCAACTTGAGCATATTCTATTAATTCCGGTTTCCAGAAGCATCATCTTAGAACATTGCAACGTGGGTCATATCGCAAAGCCGGAGCTTACAGCATTTACCATTAAAAGTAGGTATCGCACTTTCTCATCATTCGAATCCCTCTCCATCTGGCAAGGAGAAGGCATGGTACCTCGACCCAGCTGGGCAAGGGACTGCTATTGAAGAATAAGAACTCGTTGGGTTGCGTTAGACCGAACTCTATTCCTAAACTTCAACGGGATCCGGTAGCAGGTGCCCCAGACTTCTGCCTTTTCTTCTGATGTAGTCGGTTGTTTTTATCCGTGAACTACTAGGAGCATATTAATGAAGACTCCCGGGCAAAAAGAAGAATCCAAAGACGATACATTTAGTAACTCTACAGGTACCACCAGTCATTTCATTTCTGGATTTAGAAAGAGAACATCCGGCTATTCCTGTAGGTTGTTGACCAGATACCCCACCAATAATTAGCTAAGAGCCATAGCAAGAGATATAGCGTTGCCTTCCGGCTGAGTGAGCTCATAAACTGGCGAATCAATTCATTTGAAAGAGAAAGTCGGGTCTAGCTGATTTCCGAGTTGACCAATGATAGATAGGTAGGAATGGCAGGACCTAAACGAGCTAGGCTTCGTTAGCCTTAGCCAGTTCTCCCTATTCTTAATGCCGCTCGGGCTCCCGGTGATAGAGGGCTCTTGGAACAGATGATAGTTGATCTTACTCAAAGAATCTAAATATAGAGATATGCTTTATACCAGTATACAGCAAGAACAATGTCAGCCAATTAGCAAAGATCAAGCGAACTCACTCAACCGTACTAGACCAAAGACTGAACATTAACATACCTATAAAAAAAAGACCAGGCAAGAAGAATGTTCGCCTACCTGGCCTTGCTGTCATGTTCACTGCTACTGACATATGAGACATCCCTAGCCGCCCGTTTTATCCCATTCAAGCCAGCAAAGGTAGGGGACGAGAAAGGTAAAGAGAAGGGGCCGTCGTTGGTGCGTAACAGAGCTTTCCTATCGACGATCTTTCTCGGTGCATAAGCGAGGCTTAGCGGTCGAAGTTCCGCCAAGAAAGCCAATAGACTTTGAATAGCTTGTACGAAAGGACTTATGAAGAGGATTTTTATAGAGTATCCAATCCATATATAAATCTTGTATGCAAGTTGGCACTTATGAATATTATTGGATGGACAACCGATCTTTCCTGAGGTCCAGAGCCTCGATGGAACCCAATCAAATCAGGATGTGAACAAAGGCCACTGCTCAAACTCTTCGATATGCGCTAGCTAGGCAATCATTTACTGGTCTGAAGGACTCAGGGTCTCCTCGATGCCTTCTCGTATATGGTCGTTGTTCCTGGATGGAGATTGAAAGAAAAGGGGGAGCATGCTTTCGTAGTCAAGGAATGGACAACTACAGCCGTCCCGATTGAGATAGAAGATAGTGACGAAGCTATCTCACTCAAGTGAATTGGAAAAAGTTTGTTCGGTTATTCTACTCCTGCTGATGCTAAGGTTAGGCCGCGTTGGTTTAACTTAGCAACACAACAAAGTTCTGGACTTTATTTATCCCGTTGGAATTCTTTCCTCCCTAACCCTTTCTTTCCGGGCTTGCTCTATCCTATCACCCGTGGTTAGCTAGTTGCCTTCTACAGCGCTTATGGAGACAACAGCGGGTACATTAACTATGTCACTTCCTTCCCTTCTGCAGAACATGAGAATGAGTTCTTGATCAACCCGCTCTTTGGTCAGCTTGACCGAGAGGATACCTCTTCCTTTTCTCCAACTACGTAAAGTCAATGTCTTCTATAGATCTCTTCAATCCTCGAATCGGTCTATCGACACATACGAAAAAACATTCCTGGGGCCAGACTTGATAAAGGAGTGACCTTTCTCTTCGAAGGGATTCTAGTTCTTTTAAAGAGCTGCCCCTGTAGATTCGGAGTCAACGACTCGACTCAAATGGCTTGAGAATATTACATATTACCTTGTCCCCTTCTGCTGAACAGCAGGGGTAGTAGGGTCTGAAGGAGCTGGCAGGCCGGTATCTTAAGCACTAACGCATCTTCTCACACAGCCCAAAGTCAGCTACAGGAGGCTTTCCCTGAATGGCAAGGAAGTTAAATTGTTGATTCGGAGAATGCCCTGTGAGAAGGACAGGAAGAACCGGCTTTGGTTACAGTAGAAAAGAAAGAATTGTAAGTGGGAAAGCGAGAAGCGAGGAAGCAAGTAATCTATCTTTTTTAATAAAGGACTGAGGTCAAGAGCTTCCAAAGAGCAGATCGGCGTGATCCTCGTTCATACGGATTTTCCGCAGTAGGTGTAGTAGGGTAGCCTGAGGCCTTTAGCCCGGTTTCATTGAGGTGGGGTGAAGTCGTAACAAGGTAGCCGTAGGGGAACCTGTGGCTGGATGCTAAAAAGAAAAGAAAGAAGGTGAAGATGCAAAGGGTATAGCCCCTAAGTAAGAGTTATATAGGACGATAGGTGCATTTTCCTCTGGGAGGTATGGCTGAGTGGCTTAAGCCATTGGGGAGTACGGTCGCAAGACCGAAACTCAATATGAGAAAACGCTGGAGTAAGAAAGTCTTGGAGGCGAGATGAAAGAGCTGAATGTTCGGGTCACTGTCGAAGACACGGGTAGGAAGTGTAGGAGAAGAAAGTAGGGGTAAACGTTCGCCAACTACTCTACTATTAGCTCCGGACGAGATCAATGGGCTAGGGTGACTTCTAAAGACAGTTTCTCCCACTAAGATCAGATCTTAAGACAAGCCAGGGAATGGGCAGAAGGATAAGCGGATCCTAGTGAGATAGACCAGGTGAAGACATGATCCCAAGTAGAAGGGTCCAAAAACCCGACAAAATGAGTCAAGGGCTCTTACCGAGGAAAGAACTAGTAGAAAGAAAGGGTCCGAAGGAGGCAAGGAATCCCTATTAGAAATGGAATATCAGGTTGAGCCTGTAATAATGCTAATATGATGGCCGGTCATAGCATATCTCTATAAGAACGGTACGTATAGACTCAGTTGGCGCATACCACGTACGATGGGGATAGAGACTACAATTATCCACTCTGATAGATGAAAGACTTGGCAAGATGATCAAAGGCGGAGTGTACTACGGGAGAAAGAGATCTATATCTCGGCTGCTTAAAATGGGAACAGCGGCGAATAGGAAAATCAAAAAGAAATGAAACGTACCGCTCATTATGCTTTCCTCTTCCAACGAGTCTTCAATTCCAGCAGAACAGAATAGATTTTTACCCAAGGGATTTCCCTTTGATGATTCGTTATCTTATATAGTATAGGATGATACTTTAAGCCATTCCGATTCCGTCGTTGGTCACTAAAACTAAAGATGCGCCGGTCGGGCTGGTTTCCGCTTTCCTTATCTTAAGATTCTCACAACTAGCTATGCCAAAGTAAAAGCGTTGACCGGTTATGCCGGATTATCGCCATCTCAGAAGGTCAGGCCAGAGGGCAAGCAAGTTTATTCCGGGTACGAAACTACGACTACGCTATTCAAAGCATCTCTCTCTTAAACTATTCAATAAGGCTAGCTCTTCATCTCTTTCTCTCTCGCCTTAGCCTTAGTGCAATCAGTCCCTTCAATTTCACTTGCATAAACCTACCTTCCTTCTTCGCCTATAAATCGGTACCCTTGAGTCGAATGAGCTGCTTCATAACCATTTTATTTCAAGGAAGAACCGGGAATGCTTTAAGGCAGTCCTTTCTTTGACAGGGAGTCCCCTCTTTAGTTCGGGGTACGCAATGAGGTCGGGCTTTTATAAGAGCTCGGGGTTATAGAATCTTTCTTGCTCGACAGACCATATTCAGTAAGAGGATGGCGGAACCTTCCATTCAAGTCAAGGTGAGGCAGTTTATTCTTTACCTAATAAGAACCAATGGTTTAAGAATGGTTGATTCTCCGCACAGATCAAAAGACCCTGCCGAAGCTTTCAAAGCCATCTTTGCAGCTGGAAGGAAGGCTAGAATCTTCTTTCACAATCGCTTTCAAAAGCTTGTGTCAAAGTCCTCTCGTCTACCGATCTGGAACCCCTATGTTTACCGATCTCTCTCGTTCTACTTTAGCTACCCGTCCGATCACTTTCAGAGAATCTGTCCAGCTTTATGAATAGGAATTGGATGTTGATATGCCCGGGCACTCCAATGATTGTGCAGCTCTCTTCTATTAGCGACTAAGAGAAAAAAGGGCACACGGACCGTACTATATTGATGAGCCAGCCCTCTACACTATGGATTGTTGGGCCTCCGCCCTATAAATAAGAGGAAGGCAGTAGTGGAGTAACGGGGGATCCCTATGATCCCGAAGCGAAACAAGTCCTTATTTTGGTACAGTGGTGTAGCCCCGTCCTCTTTTAATTCCAAATTATTCGATCGCGTAGGCATTCTCTTTGGTAGGCCTTTCCTGACTCATCGCCTGGGACTTACTTTTTTTTCCGGGCCTGTTCATCAGGGGATCTTGCTAAGAGTTCCTATTCTCCTTCTATTTAGGCAAATTTCTGTTCGTGATGAAAGCGATTCCTATTCTTTTGCGGACCGGAAGGATTTTATGTTAAGACTAGATAAACATCTAAGAGTAGTAGAGTCTATTCCTTTCCGAAACTGTACGATTACGATGGTAGATTACTTACTCCGATCTACATCTCCTCGTGCTCGCCTATGGCTTATACCCTGACTGGAACGGGTTGAATCGGAAAGAGCGAACTCAGATCTTTCTTTTACTCAACAATATGCCTTTACCTTTAGGAGTGATCTGTTCATCTAACATGAAATGACATGTTTGTGATCGTCTCCCCAACTCGAAATCTCGTCTCGTAAGAGAAGCAAGGTCCACAGAAGGTTGGAAAGTAGTACGCTCCTTCCTCAATGGAAGTTAAAATGGGGCTGTTCTATCTATTTTATTTAAAACTACCAGAGGCAGAGGCGGATCTAAGGAGTCTTTACTTCTTCGAGCTTAAAAGCAGCTCCTTTAAAGACATCCATGCCACCCGCTTCTCTCTGGGCTTTTTCTCTTTTTCAGAGGGTCTTGCTCTCCTGCTCTTCCCCAGCTCTTATTCCTTAGCCGGCTTCGTTCAGCTGACCTTTCCCTTACAGGCTTTCTTTATAATGAAAGGGCCTAAGACTCAGGGGCGTGCGTGGGTCACATCAGTTTAGTTTGGTCTTAGCTTATCGTTAGGGTACTAAAATAAAAGGCTTGAAAGCCGGCTAGCTCGCACTTGAAATGTGCCAGGCTTCTATAACAAGGGCATTACGGGATTGAGAGCAAGTGGTACGATAAGACCTGCAAGAAGGCCCCGAGCTACGTATCTATCGCGGCTAAACATCACTGGAACGGAGCGGAGTTGAAGAGCGGTACTCCTTCTCTTGAAAACTAACTTCTTAAGGTTAGGAGATGCTCGCCCGTCTACCGGGATTGGAGAAAGAGAAGATCTCGACTAGGAGTGAGAGGGAATCTCTAGCGGATCTTTTCTAAGCCAGGAAGATGCCTCTGCTGAAGTATTGGGGTTTCAAACTGAGATTTTACTTTTTCTAGTAGGGATCGATGTGGGAAGGGCGCTTTCCACTATATGAGCTAGGAAAGCCCGTCTTTTGAATGAATTAACAAACCTTTTCCCTCCGTGGAGTGAGATCATCACGAGAAGGTTTTAGAAAACCCGGGATTTTCGCTTAAAGACCCGTAGACTCAGATAAAAATCGAATCGTTTTGACCAGGCTTAAAAAGACGCGATTTACGAATGAACAAAGAAGAAGCGAAGCGGGGAAGCCTTATTCAATCAACTACAATAAGAAGAAGGACAGGCCTGCACCTAGGAAGAAATCCAAAACGTCGAGGTCTCGACGAGCCTATTATTTATATTACACAATTTGTTGTGGACATAGTCAACCTCCTACTAAGAGAGGGAGACCAATCCCCAGGAAAGGGAAAGGAAGGATCAATAGGAGAAGATATCCACGTCAAAGCAAGGAGCTTTTACTCTTGCTGTTAAAACAAAGGCAAAAGTTATTTTGGACTAAATACCGGTAGCAAGTCTTCTGTGGAGACTAGGAGTAGCACTAGTCTCAGGAGCTGCGTCGATAGAAGACAGAGAAGGAGCTGCACATTCATATGACTCTAGAAGAGCTCTTGAGAGCGCCTAGCATCAGCTACAGGAAGAGAAAGATCAAAGCGATAGGCCCCAGCTACTATTTCTATTAGTTCAAGCGCAATCACAACAGTAGAAGCGGTGGAAGAATAGGCGCAGGAATCCGCAGCTATTGAATCAGCTGTTAGAAAGGGACGAAGTGGCTTAGTTGAACATAGTGGGACGGAAGGTTCAGAGGCTTCCCGTCCCCGGATGGTGTAAGTCCTTCTCTTACTGTTGAAGAAAGCGAGAACGGATAGTACTAAACTGATAGAAGACTCCCACTTGTGGCTAATAGTCTATATTGTGGGGCACCTTTCAGGTTCTGGAGAAAGTTCATTCCTAGGCTAAGGAAAGGTGTGTAGGATCGGATGACTTTCCAAGAGAGCCCTACGGCAGTGGAATCGGCCGATAAAAGAAACCTTCGCTTTGGCTGGGAATCACAAGTGGCATAGAGATCCTTAGGAGTACGGAGCTGTTGTTACGATAGCCAGGAAAGGCAGGATTCCTTCCCACACAGAACGAACTCTACTAATGTCTCTTACTTATTCCTCCCCCTGGCCGAAGGTAAAATAAGGATCCGCTTTAAAGGGTAATAGACCGACCAGCCGGACGAGGACTGTGTTTTCGGGAACCAAGTGGCGCCTTAACTGTACCAATGAGCGGTACGGGGCTTCGGAGCGAGGGAAGAAAAAATGACTGAAATTACTTTTATGGCGAAAGCATTCCGTAAAAGGTGAGAAGAGTGCAGTGACCAAGGCCCGAAATAAAGAAGTAGGGCGTCCTCAGTACTTTGGCTTCAAAAGTTTAGCTACGCACCTCAGTCCTGACTCTTTCGAGTAAGCAAGCGCTACGCCCCTTTGAAGATGGCCCATATGGGGTTCCTACTTCGCCCGCTATAACTCTTCTTTTGCTGCCGGCCTTCGAGAGCCTTTTTGGTGCATCTAAGACTGAAAAGAGTGATGTGAAAGAATGGCACAGTCATTTCTCTTCTCGCTTTCTTTCCAGCACGGGGATTCGCCCGACGATCTTACCGCTAGCCAACATTTGATTTTTTATTAATAGGAATTTCTCTCTTCGTCTTGATGCCTGCTATCTTCCTAAACAGGATAGAAAGAAAGCCCCAACCTCTTCCTTCTTATACTAAGAGTCATATTCAAAGATATCCCCACACCGATAATGAATGCCCTATCCCTTTAGGGACTACCTGATAGGAATTCCTCTAGCGTCCCTGTATTGATAAGAGCGCATTATCTAACAGCTTTGAGACCGAGGCAGCCATCCTCTTGCCAATCCTAAACAAAAGAAAAGCCCTACCCACCTTCATTGGAAGAGTAAGGGGCATTTACCTATCAGTCCTAGTCCTAAGGCGCAATCGGAGCACTAAGCCCTTATACTTACAGCTTTACTCCGTTAATTAGACCTCCTTCCCCGGTGCCTGATGGTTATTTCGGATTATGTGCCTGAGTGGTCTCTTATAACTATTGATTCAACCTCCTCGGGCATTAACGTTGTCACTTCCTTTATTTGAAAATCAAATATAACAGAAGCAAAAAATTAATCATCCAACGCCACTGTTCCATGCAAGTAAGATTCGAGCACCCTCGATGTAGACTTGATTCTGCAATTCGATTAGTAGCTGCAGATTAGGGTGAGTGCCTATACCCGCGGGAGTCGCTGTATTTGCTAGAGCAAGGTTGTTCGCTAGCTCGAGCCAGGTGTGTGGTTCTTGAACATTACAATTAGAAAAGGTAAAATAATGGGAAAGAATTTCCGAACATTTATAGAGTAATGTTTGCGGGGAGTCCGTAGGATCCGGATTTTGAATCTGGAATCCTCTTTCTTCCCAATAGAGTTGCAGATTCGGCTCAAACTGCTCAATGCGGGCAATCTTTCTACCTATTTGTTTGGTTAAGTTGATCTTCGGGAAGGCCGAGCCCCCCTTCGGTCCTTCTTGTAGGTTAGGTTGTTACGGGAAAGGGCTTCGGTTGAGTTCTGTTTCGACGGCTTTAGTTTGGAGGATCTGAAAGACTTCTTCCGGTGCAAGCGATCTCATAGATGGATCACAGGGAATAACTCAAGATAGGAAAGCATTAATCGCCGGCAAACAAGCCTTCCCGTAGTCTTTCCGCGTCCCTTAGGCTATCTGTCCTGCTCCCCGAAAGAGGAAAGCAAACAAGCCACCAGCACTTCAATCAGTAAAGCTAGCCACTCAACTCGCTCTCTTCAAATGCCTTTTTTTTCACGTTCTCCATACTATAAGAGTGAATCACTTCCAACTGAATAAGATGGGATTGGAATCCCTTTTTGTAGAGTCTACCATGGCAAAATCATACCCAATGTGATAGGAGTACCTAGGCCCCTGGTTAGTAGTTGTTTAGCTCTATCTCCGGCCCGTAATATGGTTGAATCGCTAATTCTTTTTTGTTCATGGGCCTATTCTCTTTCTCCTTCCTCCCCGGACAATAGGCGAAGATGCTTTTCTATGCCCGAGGTAAGGCAAGAACATTGGCTATGAATCAATTGGTCCTTTGACCGGGGATACAGCTCTATATCCGAACGGAATGATGAACTAAACAAGGGCTATCTCGCCTCTAGTGGCTGATTCCCCACACCAATCCTGGAGAAGAGGAAGGACTCGATGTGAGGTGAGTTGACTGTAGGGCGCTGCTTGATGCAATTGGGTCAACTACGTTTAGTGAAGCGGAAGCTGAAGTTGAATATGTCACGACAGGCTCTTTACCATATTAATGTATATGTATCTTCTCATTTCGGCAGAAGTGAATAGGTTGGTAACTGGTTCGTCGTACGTTCCAATATCGACCTGCGGCGAAAGACAGGTAGGAGCGAATCAAACTTTCTTAACGGGTTCAAAAACACTTTGCTCAAGCTAAAGCAGCTCACCTGAATAAATAAAATTGGAAGAGATTTCGTATAGAAATTCCTGTCTAAGTGTGCGGAAATATAAACCCTTAAAACAATGAAGAGAATCGCTTTGCGAGTGTCCGCTCCAACATCTCCGGCAGGATAGGAGTCGAAGATATCAAGTCAGAAGGAACCGAAGCCCATAATAGGAAGGGTTAAATCTTGATCAAAAACCTCGTCACTTCAGCAGCGGGTAAAAAATAGAAGAGTAAGAAGTAGTCTTCCATACTCCCCTAACACCCGTGAGATTCAAAGTTTAAGGCGCTAACACTCGTTCTATTCGCCCTTGAACACTGAACCTTTCAAGCGCGGGGATGATGCCCTGACTATAACCTTTCTGAGCAGCTATTGAGCCTATCCTATTAGCTTCTTGCCCGCATCCCTTCGCCTTGATATTCTAATAGATCAGTCTTCTTCGCCAAGTAAGAACTTCTATAATAAGGTGAGCCCATGACTTAGTTGATTCGGATTTCTAATCAATATCAAAGTAAGCAACCTTTTCTAAGAGGCGGGGGCTTCCTAGCCCCAGGACTGAGACCGTACTCACCGACTGAAAGAACAAGGAAGCTACGCTCCACTAGAACACTGAAGCTTTCAAGCCCTAAGATAAGAAAGAGTCCCGTTCCACTCTTCTCTCAATGTCAGTGCTGGGAGATCGGGTACAGCGAGATCACTTTTCTGTTAGTCTGCTATGCATGAAAGCAAGAAGCTCTCTTTCTTCCTCGGGAATCTGGTATGTGAGAAATTTGTATACAAGGTCTCACATGTAGAGATGCCCTGCCCATAGACATAGAGGAAGGAGTTGGTAGCAGACAAGTCATTCAGCAATGAAACTTCCATGGCGTAGATTGACCTTTCATGAATCTGTCTTGAAGAGTGAGATCGTTATTGCATAGATAAGGTGCCTATCTCTACACGTCCACAATGAGATCAGAAAAGCAAGGAGCTTTCGCTTCGCACCTTGGTATGGTCCACTTGATGAGTATCTCTGGAATTTCTCTTCAAAATAGTAAACAGAAGGTCTTACTCCATACCGTTGAATGCGTGTGGTCAACTGTGTAATCGAGGAAGCCAACATTGACTGACTTTCATGGTTAAGGTTCGAAAGACGAAGAACCAACAAGATAGGGCGCTTTCCCCTCTTCTCTAACTAAGAGGAGAAGCAGAACATGTAGCTTTTCATCCTTGTTTGATCATCCTATCAGTCATGGTAACGGGTTGAGTCTCTATCTTTCGGTAGCTGGTTTGACTCTTTGTGATCGAACAAAACAAAACATAAAGAAATATCGTAGTGTAAAGGTAAAATCCAGTATATTTCTTTCCTTCAGTGGACTAATCTAGGTAGACATCTGACTTCTTCGCTGGATTGACTAACCCCTTATATCTTAGGAGAAGCAAAAGAATCTGACGCCTAAAAGTCCCTTCTTCTTGGAAAACCAAGGAAGTAGGAACAAGGAAAAAAGGAAAGCGTAAAAGCTGGCAAGCTATAAAGCGAATAGTTCCGGACTGAGTTATTCGATCACAGCACGCAGAGATCGCTACTTAGACTTAGTCCTTGCCTTCAGTCTGGTTGTTAGCCCAAAGAAGGGAAAGGGGAATACGATCTATCCAGGGGTATACCGTGATATCTATCAAAGAAGGTAGCTTTTAAGCTATCCGATTGACCATCACGTCAGCTCGGTCCGCATCACAGACTGGTGAGGTCATTGGCTCAAATAAAGACTTATCAACCTTCTTCGCTACCAAGAAAATTTTAGAGAGAAGAAAGACAGCCAGCACTTGACCAATAGATCTGCAATCTCATCTTTCCGGTACATCTTTTGACGGATGAACGGAGGGATGATGCGAGGATAACCCTTTAGGGTTAGAGAGACGGAAACAACCAGAAGCTCAGGAGGGCGTTTATCTCCTCCATATGCTAATTGTAAAGAGCCAGCACATTGCTTTAGATAAAGCGCAACATGCAAAGCACCAGACTTTCGCATAAGCCGCTAGACTTCCTTCGCATACAAGTAGACGGCTATGCACGACTCCTTGCTTGGTAAGACTATCAGCAGCCACTAATAAGATTCGTTTTAAGAATCCCATTAGGACCGGAAAGTCTTCGAACAACTGCCATCTCCGCGGCGACACACGAATTAGGTAAGGAAAGAGCTTTGTAAAATGATTCATATCGATTACTTAATATTTAACGCCCTCTTCCCTGCTAGTACCCCTGTCCCATTACCATTAAGGTTAGATGGGGGAATTCCCACCAAGGATAAATAGAAAAATAGAATAGAATTAAGATCTACAGAGCTAGCAGGTGCAAATCTGTTATCAATCTTTAGATTTACGTTGGTGACCGGCTTGCTGTCCCGTGATTTCCTCACTAGACAAAGAGTCGATCCTCCACTAATTATGGTATGCCGACACGGCGATCTCCCCTAGTTGGGATCCCTCGTTACGGGGAACCTATAGGTAGGGGAGGGCACCTTGGTATGACCTAAGGAGTGGACTGTCACTGAATTCCATCAAAATCCAATGAGCAACCAGCAACCCACCGAGGTTACAACAATCATGTTAGACTAAGAAGAGCCTTGGGATCCAGCCCCTTGGACAGACCGATGCAACGAGTGAACTTGTCGACTTATCTCACAGAAGGAAAACCAGGTCTATGCCTAAAATCACGTCATCTAACTGATCGAATTCAAAGTAAAGTTCTGAGGCTTGACAAGCCAAAAACACGCTATAGACGGTTACTCCGACAAGGATTCGTTTTCGGTAGATCGAGCGATTCCTCCCCGTCTCACTTGGGAATCTTCCTATTATACTCTTCCTGCCTGGCAGCATTGGCTTCAGACTCCGGACTGATCCCTTAGATGGTTTTGGCATCTTGCGATGTTTCTTGAGACAAAGCACCTCGCTGTGTACCGTCCATCTGAGAACCTTGGTCCCACTTCGAAGTTTGTAACTGGTTGCGATACTGGAGCTTCGTGATTGACAAACCAACTAAATCTGGTCCAACAGTTGATATTGACATTTTATGTCTTGTGACGAATTGCTTCTTTGATAGATTGTTGCGTCACCTGGGATGGAACATGAAATGCATATAGAAAAGATAGGTTCAATTCAGGACAGGTTGGTTAAGGTAGTTGTGTAGGCTCGCCAGCCTTGTTTCAGAGTCCTTGGTACTCTATTCAGCTAAAGCCCTTAGTTAATACTATTAACGGGGGAGGGCCCCTCTGTCGACGTTACTGACTGCACTGCCACTCGCTCACCCACCTTACTTAATAAAAAATAATAGGCTCGCTTCGTTGCTTAAAAGTCGTAGGCAGATGGATTTCCTTTTCTCATAAGAGAAGAGACTAGAAAAAATGGGTTTCTTTTAAAGAAGAGCTACTAGTGATACCTATTCATAAGGTAGCTTAAGTACTCCTCTTAATAGAGCAACTGGTGGTACCTATTTAATATTAAATAGAAGAAAGGAAGAAGCTCCTCCCAGGCGCAACTTCCCCACCTTTGTTGCCTACGCCCGCATTCTGTCCCCCGCCTCTGTTGCCTGTGTGTTGCGCCTCCTACTTCTCACCTTTCGTTTTTCCATTAAGGCGGTGGTTTACCTTTTGGTTTATTTTCCAAACCCTTTCGGTTTCTTTCCTTTCCATGGTTTGCCTTTATTCTTTTTCTTGGAAGGTTTGTGGTCATATAGTTTAGGTTGTTTAGCTTTGACTTCATCTTTTATGGCTTGTAGTTGTTCTTTGGTCAATTCATTTTTGTTCTTTAGTGCAGTGGTGGTATCGTGTACACCATTATCTCTTAGTGTTTCATCCCTGACAGTAAGATCGTATTTTCCTTCTTCTTTCCATTGATCTGTCCCACCTTCATGTTCTTTATATTCTTTATAAAGTTCACTCCAGCGTTCTTTTTTCAGTCTTTTTCTTTCTTTTGTTCCATCTCTTTCTTTCTCATTGAGGTATAGTTTGTATAGTATTGTCTGTGCCTCATCTATCCTTTCCTTTGGCTCGTGATTAGTTCGAAAAGTTGTCCTTGCATCCTCTCTTTGTCTGCTAGTAGCTCATCTAACATCTGTTCTTTCACAGTTTTAGGGAGACCGTCATTCATATGCTTCTCTTCGGACTGGACTTCAGTAGTCTCTTTCATTGTTTTGTCTATTTCTTCTTTCCCTTCGTACTTCCGTAGTTGTTTCAGCATCTCTTCTCTTTCTTTGACGCAGATCCCTTTCGGGAATTGAATTTATGCAATCTTCCCCTGTCCCGGCGGATCCAGCTTATTCGCTTATTCTTTCATTGGACTCTCTTTAAAAAAGAAAAAATCTCGTATGTAAGCAAGCATCTCTGTTAACAGCTGATATGCGATAGCAGGAAGCAGGATGGGCTGTTACGTAATGGACAGCTACTCAGTCTTCTAGTGTTTATAGTGCATAAACGGCCTACCGATCTGCGACCCTTTATTCATCAATACTATCTTGATTCATTCATACCCTCATGAGTCCCTTCTCGTTCTCCGTTACTTTTCTATTGTAAAATTTTTGTTGTAATACAAAAAGAAATGCCTATGCCTAATTTTGCACATCATATTAGGAGATTCCTCTTTTTTGGTGCATTCCCTTCCTTTGTTTGATTGAGAGAAGGAAGAATGGAACTGGTTCCAGTGAAAGAAATGAAAGCAAGGGGAAAGATTGACGTAGGTAGATATGCGGAGTGTTTGCTGTGCAGCTAGATCTATGTCACGATATGAGACAATGCCCACCTTTCGGCCTCTCTTTGATCATTCCTGTCTTTCGGTGCTTGCCCTTTCTTTTAAGAATAAAAATAAAGATCTTCATCGATCGGAACTACGGCTGCCACTCCTACAGGATCGGGATACAAAGATTACGTATTACGAGAATGTCGTTGAAGTCGGATCGCTAGTGGGATAGTCCAGTGGTACTCCTTGCCTCTGTTGAAACAATTGCCCAACGGGGACCGACAGACAACTTGCATAGTAAAGTCTTTTATCTTCCATTCAGGGGTCATGAATGATTAACAGAAACGAAGGGTGAGTGCCTTAGCTCATGGGTGTAAAAACTCTTTGTCATGTGCTATCTGCTTGGCCAAAAGGCCAAGCCAATGTAACCGGAAAGGAAGATCTCAGGTTTGCAAGTTTGTATGCCAAAATTCTTTGCCTGAACGCGTAGAATTCCCTTAGCGGCCAACCGACCGCGCTGAGGCCCGTGTTGGTGTTCAGCTGGTGGTGTCAGCCAGGGACTTAAGAGCTTGCTTGTCCTTTCCCTCAGTTGCCTTATTGGCTAGCTACAGAGGAGAACTCCTATCTACAATGGATAGATAAGAGAATTCCTAACTCGTTTTTTATAGTCAGTCCACTAGGAAAGAACTAAGAACTTCGAAGGCAAGTCATCCGGTATTCTTGCTGAACTCAAAAGCCAACTACCTTCTATCTCCTGGGCTCATCAACAGCTATAGAAAGAACTCTTAGCTTAGCTACTGAGCTACGAGGAGAGAAAGAGAATGAGTCTCCCTTATCCTTATCCTTCCTTTGTTCGGAATGGAATAGCGTGTCGGTCTTTAGTTCAAGGATTAGTCCCCTCAGCCGTCGGGAAGCGGCTCCCTTCTTCTTTTTGAAGAAGATACAGAGGCTCATAATACCACTTTTTGCCCTATACAATGGAGGATTGGATCGTGTCTTTATGAAATTGAATATTACCCAATTTAGTAGAAATCCTGCGAATAAGTCATTCGTTCCAAATAGGAGATGTGAAAAAGAGGGACTTTATTAGAGAGTACCGCCGGGGGACGCCAAAGACTTCGCCAGTTCCTGCTAACCTGCTAAAAGGGTTCCAAGAATTGACTGACATCGTGGACTTATATCTACAAAGAAAGAAGGGGTGGACCAGAGGGATTCCCACTTTCATCAACATCGGTGAGTGACGAAGGAGCCTTTTGGAAAGCCTTCCCCGCCCGCGAGGGGGTTGTAGTTCATCCGCCGAATGAGTAACCTCTAGTATTATATGTATTATCCTAAATAAGGAAGCACTTAGTTTTAACCAAAGCTCGCCGTGGCAGCTTAAAAGAAAGGAAGTCTCCAAAAGCCCAGCCCAGCAATGTCCTTGACTCCAGCTAAGAAAGCTCTTCCAGGTGAATCGCAGAGTGCCGCCCTTCCCTTACTTCCTCTCTCTAAGGTAGGTAAGGCCTATAGCCTATCAGACTTTGACCTAATAGCGGACTTAGCTTCAAAGCTTGAAGTGAAAGCTTTACCTTCAATCAATGCCGGAGAAGTTTCGACATCGGAAGCTAATTAGCGCTGCACCGTCTCTTGTATCGTTTTCTAGAGAGAATTTGAGTTAAGACTAATCCAAAAAGGAAGTAAGCAATCGACCAGACCAATCTTTCTGTGGAGGCGGCGAAGAGCAGGTAAGGCTTTGAAGCCAAGCAAGCTGCTATTGGAAAGAAGTGGAAACTATAACAGCTGTAGAAAGGAAAGAAAGAGAAAAAGAGGTGCCATCCTCTGAAATGGCAGCTAGGCTCGTTAGGAAAACAGACTTCTGAAAAGGAGAAAGGGCTGTATGATGGCCCGAGGTTCCGCTTTCAAGGGGGGGATGAGCGGAAGGTGCTCCAACTAGACTATACTATGGGAACGTTCAGAAGCTATGATCGTACCCAGGACCATTAGACGTTTGATTCTTTCTATCAGGGATACCGATGGCTCTGTGATAGGGCAAACAAAACAAGGTGCTTTCCCACTTCCTTTTTCGCTTTGCGCTTCACTACTAGTCCTAAGGCATCTTAAACACGAAAGACAAAGACGTTTATGCGCTTAGAACGTGGCGTGCTATTCTACATTTCGTGCCTATCGTATCTATCCCCTACTTCGGGAGACTAAGCAAAGATAACATATTGAAAGGATTGAACTTATCGAACGAGGCCTATTCAACTACAGGAATTTCTTCTGTTATGAGTGAATCTCTATGGCTTCTTTCTTTTATTTCGTATTCCTCTTTTCTGTAGCAATCAGCCCTCTTCAACTTCTATAGGAGAGCCTATATGAAGCAAGGAATCCAGCCTAGCAGAGTCAGCATTCCCTCTATCAATCTAGCACTCTAGTCTTTATGGCGCAATCAGTTAATCAATTGGAGAATGGGGGCTGGGGATATTGAATCTTCTTCGTTATTGCCTGTTACTCCTGTTTGTTTCTTCTGATTCCAAAATGGATCTTTCTATTGCTTTGAGATAAGGGAAACGTTCTTGTACTATTCATCCCATCACTCCATTTCTTTCCTTTGCTTTGAAGGCCTCTCTCCTTCCCTTCCTACAGGTCTCTTGCTCTTTCTTCTGCAAAAGAGCCTAAAAGTCTACGGGAGGCCCTTGCTCATCCTGAATGGAGAAGGGCTATGGTTGAAGAGAAGGAGGCACTCCAAAAGAATGGTACCTGGGAACTTGTTCTATTGCTTGAAGGGAAAGGCCCTACTTTACTTATGATGGGGGAGAGGATGACCTATAGGAGGGGGGTGTATACTCTCAAATAGTTGTCTGATGGATCGATTGAAAGATATAAAGCTCGTCTTGTTGCAAAGGGATTCACCCATTAACTAGACGGGCATACGGTATCGATTATTTCGATACCTTTGCTCCTGTTGCCAAACTTAACTCTATCCGCGTTGTCCTTTCCATTGCAGTCAACAAACACTGGCCTATTCACCAACTTGATGTCAAGAATGCTTTCTGTAATGGAGAGATTCAGGAATTATGTTACCGCCACCTGGATTCATACCACAGAGGGAGAAAGGGAAAGTATGTCGATTGAAGAAGGCGAATTCCTTTACGCAAAGATATCTGTGCTTAAATCGTTAGCTGGACTGCAAACTCTTTCATGCTTCCATAAACTCTTCTCTTCTTTCATCAGCACCTTTTCGCATCTCAAAAGAGAAATAGAATGTTAATCGTTACCGATCCTATCCTCTTCACCCTTCACTATTTCTATTCTCCCATCGGAGACTATTAGAGCATCCAAAGCAATCCAAGGCTCTCTCTCTTCCTTCCATACAGATAGCTATCGATGGGGCATCTTCCTTTCATTTTAATACGCTGTTTGCAAGAATACCTGGGATATTCCTAATTCAGTCTATGCTTTCAGTAAAGTAAGGACTATTCCCACCCTAATGAATCGAATTAAAGGGATTCGGCTCTCATAGCAGTTACTTGAAGTTAAGTTACCTTTGTGTATTTAAGAAAGAATGTCATCAATACAAACCAAGAAAAGCCTAAATGATGATGAAGGAATTCCACGCTATTCCGATTTGCTCAATGTAAACCCTTGTTTCCATCAACAACTGTAGCTGAAGTGTGCCTACTGACATTAAACTCATTTCAATTTCAAACCTTATTAACGGCAGTCTTATCTTCGTTTTTTAGCATTCAAAACGTTTTAGATGTGCTATAACAGCAACTTCATCTAGATTTATTCCAGCTACTGCATGATTATCCTCTTTATTAATACTACTTTGTATAGGATTGGCATGAACTTGACTTGACACTTGTAATACCTCCTAACAAACTGAGCACAGTCTTCATCCATGGCCATTCATCTAGGCCCCCCACTATGGATTTCCGTCAGAAGCCTTTTTATCTACACACTTCAGGTAGATTCCGCTGTGGTGCCTCTTATCAAAATCAAAATCAAACTTCCCTCGGGCAGCTATCTTTCTTAGTGCTACCCTATCTACGGGTGTAGTATTCGTCAGGTATTGCCTGATTGCTCTTATGTTTGAGTACCACGGAAAACCTTCTTCTGCCGTTAGATCCATAAAAAAGAGAAAGTTGGTATTTCTCTCTTTTGCACTATCAAGGCAAGGGTTGCAAATCAGCGTCCGACGGCATATCCACCATAGAGGCTAGAGTAGCTAAAGCATCTTAAAAACAGTTTTGATCTCGTGGTAGGTAGTGGAACTCAACATCTTCGAATCGGGATACCACGGATTCTAGATACTTATGGTACGGCTGTAACTTCGAATCAAGAGTCCTATACTTCCCTTTGATTTGACTAATGATCAGGGCAAAATCTCTTCTTTTTTAAGTGGCCTTAGAAAAACAGCTTTTTAAAACTCAAAATTTGAATTCGAAGTCAGTCTTTTGAGTGAGTTCCTCGACCCGAGTCCGTCACGAGCGGATGCGGAGTCGTAAAACTGAATAAACCCCGTTGATGCTAATTCGTCAATGATGACTGCAGAAGGGTGGGAATGTAGTCAACTCAACTAGAAAAGTTCTGGATTGAAGGCCGATTCCGCATATAGATAAACCGACCTTCTCTATTCCAAATTCGAATCATGGTTTGGGTAGGACCTAGTAGGCCATCTCGTTGCCCACTCTCAAGGTATAGGTAGGGCCTGGTCCCTTCCTCCTGGAAAACCCCTAAGTATGGTTACTTCCGTTAGTAGAGCACAAGCTCCGAAGTCTGATCCTGAATCCAGAGGCGATCTTCCCTTGAAATGTGAGCTCTTTACTGTCATGGTAGCCCATCAACTCGCCCTGCCGATGATCAAATTATGCGTAAGGCAGTATTTAAGCTGTTAATGGCGCATCCCTCTTCCGGTTTTTGGTTTGGTTGGTATAGTCCCTTCGGTGAGGAGTGGGATGTATTATGCCTAGCGAAAGTACGAATTGGATGATCGGGCCGAGACAAAACCTAAATGTTAAGGTATGGCAGCTGATAGCTAGAAAGATTCTGTCTCGCGATCTGGAAAGATCTGCTTTGAAAGGACCAGGAAAAAGAAAAGAGACGAGTTCAGACAGACTTGAGACTGAAAACTGTCCCTCCGAAAGTCGGATAAGCATTACAAGTCAAGACCAGGTTCTGGGGAACCTTAAACTACTAGTGTCTTAGCCGGACGCCTTCTTCCTCCTAGTTCAGACCCACTTTCTCCTTTTCCGGACAGTTCCTCTATTAGTGAAGCTTCGGGGGAAGCATAACTAGCTAGAACACCTGACTTGAGATAAGCCGTTGACGCACTTAGACCCGCTCCTCATCTTCTTGAGACTGATTCTTGGACTTATGAAAGTATCCCAACCGATAGGAAGAAGCGGAAAGGCAGTTTCCAAGCCTCACAGCCGAGTCTTTTCTACCAGCCTTTGGCCGAACGTTAGCCATGACTGATTAACCCTTTGACTCACTTGCATTACTCTCCCTGGTTAGGACAGAACAACTATCCCTTGCCCTAAAAAGAGGGAAAGCAGGAAAAGGTTCACCTTAAGGGATTGCCCTGACCCGAGGTTTTTTTCCTAGCATTCTTCTACACGTCAAAGAGCTGGTAATTTAACAGGGAAGAATAAGCAGAAGAAAGGGCTTCAAGTCTCAGCCTATGGCCTGACCGAAATGGCACTGAGCTAAGGGGAAAAAGAAAGTTAATGCAGTTGCCTGGGAGAATGGTTTCACACCCAAGTCAATGGGTTTACTTCTCAGGATCAGGAACAGCACTGGTGTACGACCAGCCTAACAATGAGAAATCCGCGGTGGACTATATCGTGTTCCTTATATTTTCTATTGGGAATGGTTGCAAGGCAAACTTTTTTATTTGACCCATTCCACCTACAGGAAGAGATTACAGAGCGCTGCTTCCCACTGTTCATAACGAAGAATCGAACATTCTTTCTATTGCCCCATGCCTAAGTCTTCTATTCTCTTTCCACTGCCAGGGTTTACTATTACAGATGTTGATCTTATGTCACTTCCCCGCAAGACTTCCAATGTGTCGATTCTCGGAGATGCATACCGATGTGTTGATTCGAGGAGAATGCACTTCTTCAGAGGAGACCTGCTATGTCATCTTGAGGTTGGTCGAGAAGGTTTTTCATTGCCAAGTGGGAATTGGTATCAACCGGGGCTGATTGATCCAGCAATAGCAGGTGAGACTGAGCATCTTGTTGGGATGGTTTTCCCTGAAATTCGTATGAGTGTGAATTTGACTTTGATTCCTGCGTCTCTCGGTTCCTTCTCTGATTCGAGGGGGCTGGTAGGGAGAGGCTAAAGGTAATTTCAGAGCTTCAAACATGACAATTGTTTCTCACTTTTGTCGTTGGTTCTCATGGACGTGAAGATATAGCTTGTGTGCTGTTCAAAAAGTAGCTGGTCTCCGCCCCTTCTCTTAGTAGGGCTGCGTATCCGTAGTTTGAATCCACTTCTCCGCGGTCGAAGGCACAGTCTTCATCTCCTTGACTCGAATGCGATAATCTTCGAGAATCGCTTATGGCAAAGGACGATGCCCACGCTTCAGGTCGATCAGAAAGACAAAAAAGTGGAGCTCTAGTGTAGTGCCATTTTCCGGATTTCTAGTAATTGAAGGGCATTCCGCCTCTGATAGCACCCTACCTAAGAGGCCGAGGAATGTGTTGTCGAGTTGATTGGGACGGTTAGCTTTCAACTAAATTCTGTTGCAGCGGCAGTAGGAGTTGCAGAGATAACAAAAAATCTATGGCATTCAATATCCCTGGAACCCACCTTTGAAGTGAAATTCCCAGTGATTTTTGGTCATATTCCATCGGTGGTAGAGCTGCGAGACCAATGAGGAATTCTGTAAATGCATGACCCCTCTTTAGCCACCCAGCTTTCAGGTTTGCGACAGTAGCACCAAGATCTGCTGTTTTCTCAGTTGCTGGTTTGGGATGAAATTCCATATGATTCGTGGACCGATAGCCTCACCTTCCTCTTATTGATGGACGAATAGGAATTTCCCCTTTCTTTGAAAATTTCCCACCCCTCTTCTCATTTGTTGAATCTCTCTTGTATAAGAAGCCTCATTCTCAGTCTCAAGTGCCCCAACCTCCGCGGCCCTAAGTTTCTTTCCCAAAGTATTTAGTGCCGAATATGAAGAAGCATTCAAAACAGAAGTTGCATCTTAATCCGCTGATCCAAGCTTGTGTAGCCTATGCGCGAAGCAAGCCGGAACTGGGATGAGACTTGTTGACTGCTAGACTGCTTTCACTGCTTTGGGCTTTCACATGGGCAATTGACTCTTTCAAAGAGGAGATGCGCGCCTTAGGGGAATAGGGAATTTTCTCTATTCTATCGCGAGTTCGGAGAGTTTAGTGTGGTTAAGCTGGGACACCAAGAATGGCGGAGTCTTTTGTTTCATCAGCTGTGATTTCCCGTGTTCAAAGAGGACTTGTTCAACGTCCTCCTTTTGGTCGATCTTTGCCTTTGCCGTTGATCCTAGCAATGAAGAAAAAGGCTATTCCTTTAGCTGGGCACGCTTGGCAGTAGGATGTGAAGCTGTTCACTTTGCTTTCCCTGGTTCCGGTTTACCTGTCGAAGGTGGTATGGCATTGGTTTGTATATAAAGAAAAAGAAGAAGATCACGGCTCCTTTTAGGAAGGAATTTCTCGAGATGAATCGAATCCCCTAGCATGAGTCCTTGGGTGGATTGCTTTTCATATCCCTATTTTTTACCAAAAGATTCGGAATTACTGGTCAAAGCATCTTAGCATACGGCATCTCCGGGCTTAGCGTTTTAGCTTGGCAATAGGGTTAGCCCCCCCTTTTTGAAATAGAGTCTGCCTTAACTGCCTTAGGTTAAGTAGGGAGAGCAGGTTTAGAATCCAGCAGCAATGGCAAAGGAGGAAGCAGCAAATCCTTCTCACGAATGAAGTGATAATCCGACCGATTCCTTTACTATGTTTCTTTCAAATGAGAAACGTCCTTACTTTACTTCAAGCTTAGTAAGGGAGTCAATAGACTGATTTACTTTTTCTGTAACATAGGAGGTTCATTTTCCCTCAAATTCCGGTAATCGACGAACCGTGCTGGGAATACTTAAAAAAGCACTCGTACGTAAGGCCGACGTAGAGGAGAGATCTTTGAACTTGGAACTTGTTCGAGATGTGTTTTCATAGCTCTCGGGATGATTGAAGGTTAACTTATTGAATTGAGGATTTAGGAGTGAAAGCGTAGCGAAGATTCTTTAATTATTTCTAGAAGGGAAGAATAATCTCACCAGTTGAGGAGATTGATTTTCAATCAAATACGGATCCTGATCTTGGAACTGCTTGAAGTCAAAACAAAGCGTGAACCAGAGGTCACAGGGAATTCTTGCTAATCTGGTGATATCGTAATAAAAATAAAGGTAAAGTAGAAAAGCCAAGAGGAATCGATTTAGCGGTCCATACCAGGCTCCAGGTATATTTGGGAGTGACTGGCATGCATGAAAGACTAGGTTCAAGATGTGTTCCGGGCTGGGAAGTATAAGATGCGCTTTATAGTAAGAAGATATGTATCTCTGAGATGTCGCATATGCGCTGTTGAAAACCTTCATCTCGCCCAGGTAAACCTATCTTAGAAAGCAGAGAAGTCTGACTCCTTCGGTGAAGTCCGTATACTGGGAAAGCTAGGAAACCTACCCTTAGAAACTCATATTGAGTTGAGTCTAAGTCTAGATCAATAGGCTGCTAGAATAAGTTGTTTTAGAATAGGTTGTTCAAGCATCTCTTCTAAAGCAATTCTTTCACTACCTGTCCTATATATATCCTAAGAAGGAATTTACTTTCTTGTTGGTGTTGGAGTGAATCTCATAAGCTAGAAAGAATCTTCCTAATGCTCCCATGTCCGAATCCGTACTGCTTTTATTTTCATTTTAGGCCATTATCTCTAGCTGCTGCAGTAGCAGGCACCTATCGAAGGAGAATAGGATGAAGTTACTACCTTCTTTGAAGTCTTCCTTTGCTTGTTCAGATAAATGGCATAAGGCAAGGAAGGGCTTTATCAAGATAGCATTCATTTCAAGAGATAGAGTTTCAGATGTGGAACTCTTTGCCAGAGGATCCTCTCTTTGAGATGCTAAGAAGCGAGGGTAGATAGTCGTTACCCCCACTGAATCTGTTAATTCGTCTTAACTACTGATAGTGCTAGCACACTCGTTACGCCGAAAAATGGTCAAAGTAGTGGAAATTAGCCCTTTTCATTCCAATGGTTCACCTATTCCAGTTAAAGTCAAAGGCTCCGCTAAGAGGCCAAGCGATGCCTTAGCACACTAGTCATATTATAGACAAGTGGCCCAAGCACCTAAACAAGGAAGTAAACCCTTTCCGTTTACTCTTTCTTAGCCGATTCTCCGGTTATTGCCTCTTCTTCGAGTTATGCCCCGAAAAAACTTCTTTCAAAAGCAAAAGCGGATCTCCCTTAGGGCTTATCCCCTATCGCTTCTATCTGGGTATGCCCTACTTGGGCTAGTTAGTCAAGACCTAGTTGGTCAATCAGTATACTTAGACTTGTTTCCATTTTTGGATCTGTTTGAGACTCCTTAGCTACTTTCCTTCTTTGTCGAGTAATCTCTTTCTTCGTCAGTCTTATAGTCCCTTTGTCTAGTTCCATACTTTTCTCTTTTATACCGGAATGATTGGACTTAGCCTAAACCCTCTCCTTCTTGGCCGAGTCACTATATGCCATCTACTCCTTTCTCTCTTACTAACAGTCGAGCCAGGAACCCCAAAACCTACTACCTCAGAAGATTGCCTAGTCTCATTGTCTCATTTCTTGTTTCCACTAGAGGATTTCAACATCAAAGAAGAAGTTCCAAGAATTCTGTATGAAAAGAGTAACCCGATTTGAGGGAGGATCGAAGGAGTTGGAAGCAGATCGATGGGATATGCATTTGGGTACAAGAGTAACTGGACCAAGAGGAAAGGATCAGATAGTTGAGGAGTTCAAAAGACAGGGACGAGGGATAAGACTAACAAGTGGAGGAGCGGAAAGAGAACAAAAGATGTTCAAAGATACTGAGACAGGGTTATGCTCTTAGTAGGGGAGGAATTCCCACGGAAAGACATTCGGAGCTAACCAACCGTCAAGGGGGAACGGAACCAAGGTTTCAAACTGACCGGTAGCGAGAGGAAAGACTGAAGCAGAGAAAGTAGCTGAAAGGATAACTACTTGACTAACTAGATTTGGTATGGAAGATAAGAGAACCAGAGAGGAGTTTCACTGTGAAAGCTGGAGAGGTTAGAAGGTACTCAACTAAGAAGTAAGTAGAGGAGGGACACAGCTCGATCGACTAAGACAGAATGGGGAGGAACGAAAGTAGCTCGACCGAAACAGAATCGGGATAAAAATCAGCAGAAAAAGCAGATAAAAACTCTGCTGAGGCAAGGATAAGCTCAACCTTTAGGAAGAGGTCTTTTGGTACTAACTAGACTTGTGAGTCTAGGTATAGTACCTGGATCCAAGATCAGGATATCAGGTTTTTGGGGAATGGGATTCCAGGAGCGAAAGTACTCGACTCAAAGTCTTGGAATTGAAAACTGAGTTAGGAGAGTCGCGGTTGGCATAAACCCAAGAAAGCTCACATTCTAACAGAGGAATGACCTACGGATCGAAGGAAATTCTTTTCACTTATTTCATACTAAAGGGCAGAAGAAGAGGAAGACTCTCTCAACCTATCTGCTACTGAGCTAATCTAATTCCTAAAGTTCTTATACTTAATGTTCGAAATGAAGCTGTCAATCATAAACCAGAACACTACCAAGAACATTCCAAATAACCTCCTAAAGCCAAGGCCCGATGAGAAAGGCGAAACCAGTTCCCAACAGGCTTGAAAGTTAGATAACCAAATCAAGATCAAAGGCTTCCTATTCAACGGATTCGGATTATTCGACTTTAGATGCTTCGGATGCTTCCTCGGCCGTGCAGTACGTACTTCTGTTTGGAGAGTCTGTTCCTTACTTAGCTAGGACTAGAGTAGCCCCTCTGTATCCGAAGGCGCCTTTTTGTTTATGCGCCTGAAACGGCTTCAGATTTGGCTTATAGTTAAGCGTATCTTTCTTCGGAATTATACTGAACGGGTCGATCCATTTCATTAGTGAAATTGTGTTATTTACTGATTATCCCCTATATACGAAAAAAAAAATATCAATTGATACCACAAAGAAGTGGTTTTCCTCTTTCACAATTGGTGACTACAACGAAAAAATGAGTTGAAGCTTAGCGTTCAACCGTAACCTCTATTCCTTACTTTATTGCCTTCAGTGCACTTCTAAAGTCTCTAATAGTTGAAGCTTACCCTTCGTTAAACAAACCCCTAACCTCTTCCTTCCTGTATTGCTTGTCTTGATTCTCCTAGTTACTTCTCCACTTAACTCCGCTATCAAACTAGGGATATTTGAACTAAGCCGAATCGGTGGACTGCTCGGCTCCTGCTTCTTCTCTGTTTTCTGCGCGCTAGGCTTGAACCCTATTGTGGTTAAAGAAAAGAGGCGCCCATACTTCACTTTTCAACTCATAGCTTAAGCTCTCAGACTAGAGCTATTCTCACTAAACCGAATCTGTAAATCGAAGACGGGTAACTAACCTCTTTGAATGAATCTGTTACTAAGCCGACTCTGTGCCCGCATCTGTAGACTGCATTGTCGATACTGGACACGGTAACTTAACTGCTTATTATTGTGTCAAAAGAGGAACTCATACTCAAAACATAGCTTTTAAACTACTAACTGAAGCTATCAGACTAGGGATCTTTTACCCTTAGACTTCTCACTGTGAAACTTCCATTTCACTCCCTCACTCCTGACATCCCCTAACTTTGACAAGGCAAGAAAGAAGTCAGCTCTTAGCGCTTCTTTGGCAAAGGCTACTCGCTCGCGGTAGAGCTGTCTTTGCTAGCTTTATGGGCTTTACTCAAAAATAAAGGCATTTGTGGAGCTACTGAGCTACCCACTACAGACATAGGAAACTAAAGATTCCAACTAAAGAAAGAGGCCTATTCAACTACAGGAATTTCTTCTGGTTCGCTACTTAGATTATTGGATTGGACCGAAACCGGCCCATTATAAAGTTGGGGGGTGAGCTACTTACTTACTTTACTTTCTTCCTTGTGGGAATGGCCGATTCACTACTCCCTCGAACTGTCTTATCACTTTCCTGGTTCACAACTAGCTCTATTTTCTCTTTCTCCTTTGGCTTTCAACACTAGAACAGTTCCTTCAAAGGAAAGAAGGAATTTTTTTGATTCTTTCTTCGGGATTCAACGGCAAAAAGTCGACGTGAGGCACTATTCCCACAGCAGCAGGTTGGATTCTCCAACTTTTGCAAATGAACCCCGTTCAAGTTCCATCCCAACTGTCTCATCTTGAGAAAGGGCAATATGGCAATATTTATTAGGTCAATCAGGCTTCGCGCCTTCCCTTCCCCGTGGTTTAATCGGAGTAACCGCGTAAGACATATTCTTTGGCAAAGCAAGCTCACTGCCTTAATTTAGGAGTGAAAGAGCCCGAACAGCTTTTATTGCACCAAGAGCGGGAACTCAGACAGCGTATGAGTGGCTCGGATCTAGCTAGACTGCTCGCTAGGCCCCTTGCCTCTCTTTAAGCATCAAAATAGGAGATCTTTGGGTCTCGGCTATCACTTTACTTTCCTTAGTTTCAAAGGATTGAAGAAGCTGACTCTCACAGCGGTTAGTGATTCAATCACACCGGATAGGGGAATTCTAAGAGCGTCAAGGCTTAGAGCTTCTTCTCAAGCTGCCTATTTTGTGCGTGGGTTAACTATTGATTCAATTGCGCAAAGAAGCCTAGTTGTCCTAAGAGCGGATTCGGGAACTGCTTCAATTCCAAGAGGAGCGCTTACTCTTGCAGCTTTTTCTTTCACAACTCTTTCTATCACAACCGATTTTTCCTCATACGGATCTAAGCTCTCGCAAGTGCCTTCCCTTCCTTCTTGCCTATTCGATAGGAGCTTGCATTCTCTGCATCTAAAGGGGGAGTTCTTTTATATTAAAGAATAGTTGGCATCAGTGTTATCAGTGCATCTATGAATCCAACCTTCCCTCACAGTGGGAAGGGATAAACGCCGATTCCTCCTTGCAATGGTTATTTCGGATTCTGTAAGAGCGAATTCTATGGTACAAAAAGGCTATGAAGATTGCCTTTACACCTTCAAGCTTGAAGGTTCGCTAAAGCAGTTCGGTGATTGCAAAGTACTCAATCAGGCCCTATCTCCTACGCTACCATCTGTCTTCTATTATAAAATGGATAGTTAGAGGGAATTAGAGATAAAAAGAACTCCTAAAAGAAAAGCACGCATGAGAAAGTATACGATAGCACCATCTCTTCCCACTACGCCTAAGAAGGAAAAGAAAGGAAAGGACAGACAGCAGGGAAGGAGATTCTTTGAAAGCCTACTACTCTTTGGCCCCTTGGCTAGCTTGCTTGCATGGAATGAATAGGCTTGCTGACTGGCTTACCTACTTGAACTATCCAGCATAAAGCAGAGATGCCATACTCTTCTTTCGTGCACTATGCTTAAGACATAGAATTCGAAGAAAGAAATAAAGACATTTGCAATTGGCTAGGACAGTTCCCTACACGGGCGAATTCCGACACTCACTGTACTCCCCACAGCTTTCGCCTACTGAGCTTGGGCTGGTAAGCTCCGGGGCCAGTCTCCTTCCCCTGTTATCCTCCCCCCGCTTCCTATAGTACTTTCCTTTGGCTTGGAAGGCAGCCACTTATTATGGAATGACATATATAATGATGATGGTAGCTATCTGCCTAGCCTCTGGTACATATTATATGAAGATTAATGGCCGTCCTTAACAGATGACTTACATTGTAGAGAAAGGTTTATCTAACTAGTGTGGGAGTTTGGCTGACCACCCTGCTTTCTGACGCTTTCTCGACGGTAGGCACCCAACGTCGCCAAACAAATTAGCCTCTCCTTCTTCCTCAATAGCTGCCTTAGTTTAGTCTTTGGTTGGTGTGCGACTATGAGCTTCTGGGCCTGTACGATTTCCTGTCCGAAAAGGCAATCCTCTACAGGAAGGGCCAATGGCTACGTCCCGCCGGTTCGTCTACCCGGACACCGTGCACTCCCGCAGCATCCCATAATTACATATTATGGTTGAGTCTAAACTCTTGCGCTCACTTAGCTAGGGCTTAGTCTCGACGGGAACCTCCCATCTTGGGTAAGGGGCTCACTCCATCGCCCTACTAGTCTCACTCTCCCCCTACGCTTTTGTGGGCTTCGGGAGCTCTGTCTTCTCCCCTTTCCTTTTGCTTTGGCTTTTTGCCTTATCTCGTGCAAATGAAATAATAGGAGAAAAGAGTTTTACATCTCTCTCTCTTTCTCTCTGATTTTTCCATTGCCAAAATACCCTTGCTCTTCAATTGTCGTAGGTAACGTTCGAAATCACCGATGTCGAGTTCAAGCGGAGTAGCTTACGGACCTCGGAACCTCGCTGTTCTGGGTTCATAAGTGACTCTAGAACGCTATGTTCCGCGGCTAGCCGGCTAGCTTCCCTTCCAGGCGGTAGCCATTCCGTCGGAGGTAGGACGTATTTCGAAAGGCCTAGAACAAGGAGAATTCTAAGGCCCCTAGAATCGCATCAGTACAAGAAGGCGGACGTTGATGGCTGTGTACGTCAGATGGCGATCCCCTATCTGCCCTAGAAAAAAGGAAGAAGATTACTATAATCAGTAAGGAAAAGAGGTTCATAAGGTTTGCCACTAGGGGGGAGAGCTACTACTTCACTTTCTTGATTTGAGACCCAGATCATAGAGGAAAATGGGCTGTTTGACGGAAGGCATAGCGCTAGTCCTCTTACGGATAGATGGGACTAGGACCGATATCATGCTATTCTAGAGATAGATAGGCGAACAACGACAAGGAAATCCCAAGCTATGAATGTTCTAATGTTTGCGTCTTTGAAGCTTGTTCCTTTCCCACCCACCCTCCATCTTTACTTCTTTGAGTGTGAAGCACATGTTGGCATTCCAAGCTCCTTAAAACTCTATGACCTACTAAATCTTTCTTCCTTCTAATTCTCGTCCTGCTTTTTCAGTTCTTAAACGAATGAGATCGTGGGAGCTGTGAATATAGAATTCGTTTTCTTCTTTAACTCTTTATCTTATAGTTCACCTTAAATTAAAGCACTTCCAGTAAAATAAGGAAGACTCACTTGGGCTCTTATAATCATTGCAGGGTTCGCTCGAGTAGAATCATATCCAATCTTCCTGCTAAGCCAATCCCCAGTACAAGCAACTAAATCCAGTTCATTCCCAAGGAAAAGGGCTAACTGAATTCCCCTTCTCGAGTGAGAGTTCGGTCCGCAAGCTTCATGCTTCCTTCATGCCCTACCTTCACGCTCTACTTACTTAATGCTTTCCTTACTTCTCTTCTTTCCTTCGCTCCCCGGGTCATTTGTTTGATTTTCCCGTCTTTTTCGTCTAAAGTCATCTTTCACTCGGAAACGGGCATGGAAATTTTGCATTTTCGCGTTTTATCGGTATTTTCGTCCTAAACTGCTAACAGATAGGAAAGAAAGATTCTTACCACTTAACTTTGACGCTGCTTCAAGGCAACTGATGAAGTTCCCCGTTAAGGGCTGAGGGTGAAAGCGTAATGAAATTCATCCTATAATAGAAATATCTATATCAGAAGGAAGCACCGATAAGAGTGAGCAGGGAAGAGCTGGAATGTCGGTCTTTGGCTAGAGATGCGCCTTTCTTCTATTCTTTGATTATCAATCCTTCTTTCTTGCTGTCTGCCCATTCCTTCCAGGCAAGCATAAAAGTAAAGGCAGGAAGGCGTAGGAATAGCAGACGAAAGGGAAGAGAGACCGAAGCTAGGCTAACTTCATCGTTCCCCTTTTGTTCAAGGTGCGGATTACGGTTTCTTCCTTCCCAACGCTATCCGCCCATGCAAGAGCGACAGCTGCTTTGTAGTCAAGAGGAGCAGATCCATGCTATTCCCTTGTTTAAGTTTAAGCAAGAGTCTATTTTGTTTTCCTCCGGTTAGCGAAGTTCCCCAGACTAGGGTTCTACCATGACGAAGAAATGCATTTTTAAAAAGAAAGAGATAGGTTCGTGCGTGCAGCCGTATACGAAAGTACGCTTCCTCTTCTTTCGAATGCTAATGTGTGGTTTTGTCCTACTTCCAAAGTCACAGAGGGAGCTGGAGCCGATTTTTTGTTTGACTACCCTCAATCGACGGATGGTGCTAAAGGAGTTGGGAGAAGAGTCCACCTATAGTTATAGTAGTTAGAAGCCCAGCTTCAATCGTCAGCAGGTGAGTCAGCAAAGTTCTCTAGGAAGTCAGCCCATTGCTTTGACTTTTAGCTGCCACTGCTTCATCGCATCGGATGTTGCCCTTGAATTTCTTTCTGTAGCCGCATCGGAGGATGTAATAGCAAAGTATGCCACCGCTCCTTCGGAGGTCTCCTCCCCCCTTTTGGACCTATAGATTGGTACCACACGAGACCGGACCCGTAGCCTGAGGTACCCATATGCAACGAAGACTTTGAATCGGATACTTATTCTAAGATCTTTCTTCCACTGCCAATAGTACGAAAAAGAGTCTGAGTAATAGCTTCAACAAAGCTCCGTTCCTTCACTGAAGTCTTTGTCTAGAACTAACTAGAAAAGTGAGCCCGGTCTGACTCAATCGTCTTCCGACTTGGGAAGAAGTGCCCCCGAAGCACTCCATTCATCTGGTGATGAAGAATCTCCTATCGCTTCATCTTCCGCTGCCCTTTCATTCTCTTCAGTTGTCTTCCTTCTTCCGTGTGGAGGAATGCCGATAGAACTGTGGATACCTCAGCTTTGGGAGAGACCTCCGTTTTGGTCTTCCTAGAAAGTGAGGAGGCGCCAGCCGCTGGTCTGGACTTTCTTTCTATTTAAAATCAGAAAGTCTTTTCAATAAAGCCTTCGTGAACTCAATCAAAAGAGCAAACAAGCTTCATGTTCTCCTGCTCGGAGAATGCTAAAACAGCGTATATTGAGACAAGAGCTTATTCTATCAAAGAGCGTATTCTCGGCATCAATACACTAACTCCCGGCAAGATCCGATCGGAAATAGCCAATTAGAAGAGTGGCTTAAAAGTTCCTTATCCCTTTGTTGATGAATCGCATCTCCCCCCTTCCTTTCTTCTCTCCAAAACAAAGTCTTCGAAGTTGGTTGGGGGAGTCACTTCGCTCGCCTTCGGGTTAGTTAAGAGTTCTTGCTTCCTCCTTTGCTGCTTTGCTACCTTGCTAATGCTAAGAAGTGAAGTTCTATGGTTACTGTCCTAGGTGGGGATTAGAGACTCAATTCCTTCTATTGCCCAGCTGAGAGAATGGAGTTAATCTTATTGTAAGTTCCCCCCCTTAGAATCCCCAGTGGTGAAATACGAGCTGGATTGAAAACCTCGCTCACGCGGGATGTTTCCGAGCTAGATTGCAAAACCAGGGGGTCTTTCTCAAATCAATACTCTGGGCAGGAAACCCATAGTTTGTTTGGGTTCGATAAATCCCTTATTGGATCCAGTTTAAGAGGGGCGTAGCGTGGGATAACCAATCTCAAGATTCCCTCTATTCCTTTGTCATAAGACTGTATATTACCTACGGCGATAGGCCCATCTCTTCCTTATAAGAACTAGATCCGCCAGAAAGAATGGAATCCTTTTAGGCATTCGGCAGAGCTAACTGACGAGAAGAAAAAGAAAAAAGAGATAACTGAATGCACTTCTGATTGATATGAACCAATCCCCTTATAGAAGATAAAGTTCGATCCGCTTGAATCGATCTAAGCACCAACCCAATCTCGATGAGAATCAGTACACGTAACTCGATCAATCCACGAAAGTGTGGCACTTCTCCACCCTCTGCTAGCAGCTTTATTCTCTTATGATTTTTTTTTTGAGTGACCTTGCAAACAATGGTTATTTCAAACACCGTAGACTGTCACACCAACAAAGACCAAGAGCGTCTTCTCTGTGCTTGGAATTAGTACTAAGAGCGGCTATGAGTAGGAGCTTGAAGCCTACCCGCAGTTGATGGTCTTGTTGGAATATGCGCTGTTCTCGACTCCGATGCTATTTCATCCGTTTTCGATTGTTTAAGTCCTTACCGGGCGAAAGGCATAAAAGAATGAATACCAGGCGCAAGCTCAAGGCGAGACAAAACAGAGAGTACAGTAAGCGATCGAAAGCTGGATTCACAGGCAAACCAGACTGACTTACCACAGACAGTAGGGCAGAGAATTTCTTTTAAAAAAGGAAGAAAGAATCAAATCCGAAGAATAGCGTAGTATAGATGTGTCCTTGGGAATAAAATTTCCTTCTTCTCTTGGTTCTCATTGGCATAAGGCTCTAGTTCGACTAGCTTGAAGGTGGGCAATTTTGCTTAGCAGTAGGAATTTGATATAGAGCTGCAAAAGCTTGACTTGGCTAGAGGAGTTCACACCCGTTTTAATTTGATATGGATAGAAACCCCTGTAGTTCAGTAAGCCGAGGGCAAGAGTCATTCATGGCATGCTTTTTCCAGGTCCTATCGAACAACGAGAGATGGACTTACCAGGTATGACAGTCGCTAGGCTTGGTCTTCTTTGTATCCAGAGTCAGTCTACCCAAAGAAAGGGGAAGCTCTAAAAGAAGCTTCGAGGAGCCTTGCCAATTAACGATTGGAGAGATGGGAATAAGAATTGTGTATTGTATTAAAAAGAGAAAGAGATTCGGATGAAAGTACTCCCAAGGGGGAATCACGCCTTTTTTTTCTAGTTCAAATAGCCCGAGTCTGACTCATCTCCCGGGGGAGAAGGGAAAGCAGGAGCGGTAGAAGAATAAGTAAAGGGAGTTTTTGCTCCCGTTAAAGGAAGTGATCTGACTCTTTCAGAAAGACGGAACTCCGAGTGAACAAAACAAAGAACCAGACTGAGACTGACTTACATTCCTTCAGTAGGGGATAAAAAGTTGATTAGCTTTCGTTAACAGAGATGAAAAGCATAAAATCCGAATCTGAGATCTTGAGAGATCGAATCATAGCTATGTAAAGTAGCCCTGGGCTGAGACGTGACCTCTTCTCCTCGTTTTCATTGGGTCACTCACTCGCCTACAGGTGAGAGAAGAAAGAAGAATTCACTGCTTCTGAAACCATAGCTATTCTTGTTCCCACGAAAGCAAGAGTGAAGAGTCGACGTTCACCACAGAAAGCATAGTCACAAGGGCAAGCGAACCACAGATACCATTTCACAAGAGCTGAGCTGATAGAATAGTGATTTTTTTCTTTTGAGTTTGGATGATTCCCAGATCTTTTTTCTTATATCCGAAATATTCTGCTTGTACTCTAGATTGCCTTTTTGTTCGAAATCGAGATCTTCGCCTTTGAGAAAGGGAACGAAGGAATTCCGTCTGTTGTCACAAGAATTGTTCAAGTGAAATGCGAATAATCGATTGAATCCGATCTTTGAAGGCTTCAAGGAATATCCGATGTTGGCGGTAGGGGCGTGGCTTTAGGAAATGTGTCTGTCTTTCGGCTTGGTCGATCAAAGAGTAAGCTTTCCCTATCAGCTGTCACTATCAATAAATATCTTAAGAGAAGAAAGCGTAGAAAAGAAAGGTTTTGATTCTGCTAAGTGAAGTGAACAAAGAAAAAAAAGCTTTCTCCGAGAAAGCGTCTGTTCACGTCAAGGGGGAATGCCGCTTTAGAATTCATAGTCAAGGAGGACTGACTAAGATGCTTGCTATGTATATATATATTTATTTGAATTCCGGTAATTAGAGTTAGAAGCTGTGAAGCTCCCTCCCAATCCCTCGAAATGTTCTTCAGAACTTTCTCATTATTTACTGCTTTTACTTTTGTGGTCTCTACCAGACCACAAAAGGAAAGCCTGTGCTCTAGCCTAACTTCTTTTTCTTTCATATGCTCCTTCGGACCCCTCACATTCCAACAGCCAAAAAAGGGATTGCTTCAGGAAACCAACAAATTTATTCGCCCGGGGTAAGAAACTGGATTCTTGCCTTTATTCTTTTTCAGTTAAGGGCAAAGCTCTTTTTCTCAAGAGAGTTTACAACCTTACCACACAAGGGGTTATCGTCCGGAGAAGCAGTGAAGGGTTCAGAGCTTCCCCCTAATGAAAGACTAGTGGGAGTAGAAAAGCCCAAACCAGGGTTCCCCTCAGAATTTAACCTGTAACAAGAGAAAGATCCCTGTCTATCACAGGGGTATCCTTATACTCTGACCCTACTCTACTTCCGAGTTAGAAGGGCCTTGGTTGGAACGCGGTGCTCGGGCGCTCGATAACCCCCGAACATCTACGGGGGAGGAGTCCCTCGAGAGGCTTTTCGCGATATTGGACGCACTCCGGGAGGGCGGACGACAGTCGGAGGCGTCCGCGAAGCTGATCGCAAAATTGTAGAATTCCGACGAATAGGCCACGACAAGTGAGATACCCAAGATAAAAGGAACGAGGGGCAGAATCGACGAGGAATCAA